GATCTCCAATTTTCTCTTCCTTTTACATCGCATTAATAGTAGGCTTGAAAATCAATTGTTTCTTCGTCATAATAGGGATTGGGAAAGATTTGCTCGCCTCCGTAGCCGTAGAAAGACTTTTTTATTTGGATTGGCATCGGGTACAACTAACTATATTGCCAAAATCAAATTCATGCTGTATATTTTCAACGGAGACAGGTTGACTCCCTTGCTCTCTCGTGATACGATCCTCTTCCCACCGAGCCCTTACTTCCTCCTCAGCCCACGGCACGGAGGGGGAGAGAAAAGAAATGTAGGACTTTTGCAAGCAATTCATCGCGGAAGAGAAGAAAGGCCGGGCCGTGAGAGAGAGCTGCCTTTACCGTTCGTTATTCGCGGGCCTTGATCAGAACGTATCCGATCCGATATAGATATCCCCCTTCAACGTGGGTCATCGAAACCGGGCAGCGCATGCCGACCGAACCGGAGCACGAAAGCCGAACCAAATCCTTCATGAAAATTGATTCCTATTTGGGTAGTGCATAACCGCATGGATAAGCTCACGCTAACCCGTCAATCTCATGGAATTCGCTATTGGGAGAAATAATATCTGGAGCTACATCTAATCTAACAAAATATTAAATGTGGAATGATAAGTTAATATGTAATTCTATTACTCTCTAAAATAATAAAAAGTAATAATTTAATATCGAATTCAAACAAAATCTGAAAGAGAGATCGTGCTGTAATGAATAAATATTTGAAGAATTAATGGAAAATCAAAACTTTCATGGTCAGGAGATCGAACGAGGAGCCGTATGAGGTGAAAATCTCACGTACGGTTTTATGGAGTGACGGTAAAGGTAACTTATCCGTCGACTCTTCCACTACGACCCCAAAGAAACCAAACTCCGCTTTACGGAAAGTCGCTAGAGTACGATCAACCTCTGGATTTGAGATCACCGCTTATATACCAGGTATCGGCCATAATTTGCAAGAACATTCAGTAGTATTGGTGAGAGGAGGAAGGGTTAAAGATTTACCCGGTGTAAGATATCATATTGTTCGAGGAACCCTAGATGCTGTGGGAGTAAAGGATCGTCAACAAGGGCGTTCTAGTGCGTTGTATTATTATCTAAGACTTGCATCATTCCATGACGATGCCATGTTAATTGCTAGGAACATGTAGATTATGTAGCTAACCCAATAACGGAAGTTTCGTAAGGGGACCAGAGCAGGCTACAATAAATAAAACCATGAAATTGATTTAAATTATATATCTAGATCTAGGGTTTAATTATTATGACACATTACCTGGGGAGTTTCCCCCAACTTTCCCTGCGTTAACGGGGGGTTAAAGAAACTTTACTTTATTAGAACAAGTTAAGGTCAGATAGCAATAATTCCAAGCACTGATTCTTCAACACTGTTTTTAAACCTGAAGATTTTATTGTATAGATACATGAAATACAAGATTTCCAACTGTAACGGAAAATGGGGAAACGGATACTCGATCGAAAGCGAGTAAATATCATTCCGTACAAATAGATATTCTATTAATATACGTAATGTATGATTTAAAATCTATTGTATATAGTGAAGTGGAAAGCCGTATTTGATGAAAATCGTATGTACGGTTTGGAGGGAGATCCTTCGCGACTCGAATGAATGATCCACCCTACAATATGGAGTGAGAAGGCCGAAATGAATCATTAATCCCTAACTTTAATGAGAGAAATTACTAATAATAAATTATTTCTCGTACTCATGTCACGTCGAAGTAATGCGAGAGAAAGAGATGCGAAAGCTGATCCGGTTTATCATAATAGATTAGTCAACATGTTAGTTAACCATATTCTTAAGCACGGGAGAAAATCATTGGCTTATGGAATTCTTTATAATGCCATGGTGAATATTGAGCGAAGGACGAAAAACAATCCACTATCCGTTTTGCGTCAAGCAATACGCAAAGTAACCCCCAATGTAGCAGTAAAGGCGAGACGTGTGGGTGGGTCCACTTATCAAGTTCCCACTGAAATAGGATCTACACGGGGAAAAGTACTTGCTATTCGTTGGTTATCGGGGGCATCTCGAAAACGTCCAGGTCGAAGTATGGCTTTTAAACTAAGTTCTGAATCAATGGATGCTGCCAGAGATAATGGCAATGCTGTACGTAAAAAGGAAGAGACTCATAGAATGGCAGAGGCCAATAGAGCTTTTGCAAATTTCCGTTCATATAAATAAAGAGATTAATAACAATTAAACTAAGGAATATACGATATCAAATTGGAAGGAACGTGAGCCGAAAGGCTTACATAAAAAATAGAAATCTCATAATGTTAATTTTACATTAACATTGTATTTGAATAAAAAAAAGAAAATTTTAACTATTATGACCTATTTTTCATGAGAATTGAAAACGATTCAAAAAATATTGATGAACTAAGTTTTTGAGCGAAACAATTTACTTTATTCGGCGTATCATATACGAAATCAATTGATATTTCATTTGAATTATATCTCAAAGATATTATGAAATTAGAGTTTGATTTGCGTCTCTCATACGGGAGTGCTATTTCACCGGAATGTATCTTAATTTCTAGTTTAATCATTCTTTTAATAATAGATTTAATTTTCGAAAAAGATACATCTACACCTTGGTTATATTTCATCTCCTTTGCAAGTTTGATGATAAGCATAACAGTCTTGTTTTCCCAATGGAAAGAAGAACCTATTATTAGCTTTTCGGGTAATTTCCGAACAGACACCTTTAACGAGATATTTAAATCTCTGATTCTATTATGTTCAGCATTATGTATTCCTCTATCTGTGGAGTATATTCAATGTACAAAAATGGCCATAATGGAGTTTTTGTTGCTCATATTAACAGCTACTTTGGGAGGAATGTTTTTGTGTGGTGCTAACGATTTAGTAACTATATTTGTGGCTCCAGAATGCTCAAGTTTATGTTTCTATTTATTATCCGGATATACCAACAGAGATGCGAGATCTAATGAAGCAACTATGAAATACTTACTTATGGGTGGAACAAGTTCTTCTATCTCGGCTTATGGGTTTTCTTGGTTATATGGTTTATCTGGGGGAGAAATTCAACTTCAGAGAATAATAAATGGACTTATAGATGCACAAATGTATAACTCTCCAGGAACTTTGGTTGCGCTCATATGTATAATGGTAGGAATTGGATTCAAACTCTCTCTGGTTCCCTTTCATCAATGGACCCCTGACGTATATGAGGGAGTGCGATTCGTTCAATCATTCTCTCATTTGTATAACAAATAGATACTTATTTATTCCCCTATATTGAATATGGAAAGAGATCTACAGACATGTGGAATAAAAAACTTTTATCCTCACTCGGATTAAAACACAACTTTTACCGAGGTTCTTATAACATAACACTTTCGTTCGAATAATGAACGATTAAGGTAAAGCAAAGTGAGAAGCATTTAATATTTATGAATAAATATTTTTTGCAAGTTAGTTTAGTTATTATGGGTAGCTTCTACAAAGAATCAGGATAGTGGCGCATTAAGGAGATTCAATAATTTCCATGTGTAGATGCTATATAGTTAGTTTTAATCCTCCAAAGACTACGAGTGTATTAGAACGGAAAAGCATCCGCTGACCGATGGATCACCCTAGAATAACAATCCATGGCTATTGATAACGAATAAAATCAGATGGTTTTTCTATCGAATCTACCTTGTTATTTTAGATAGATAGACTCTCGAAAAAGATAAGAGAGATTGAACAGGTCAGCACCTCGGTATGAAAACCATTGATGAAGGATTCCTCGAAAAGTTAAAGATTAGTAATTCTTTGTACAAATCCATAAATTATTACATCTTATGCATACGCGAGGAGGGTAATAATAAAAAAAAAAAAAAAAATTCCTTTTTTATTACTTAGGAGCCGTGTGAGATGAGAGTCTCATGCACGGTTCTGAATGAGAGGAAAGAGTGAATAATGATCCTCTTTCCGACTCTGACTCCCCAACCCCTGTTGTTGCTCTTCTTTCTGCTGCTTCGAAAGTAGCCGCTCTAGCTTTAGCTACTCGAATCTTCAATATTATTTTTGTCTTCTCATCGAATGAATGGCATTTCCTTTTAGAGATATCAGCTATTCTTAGTATGATATTAGGCAATTTGATTGCGATCACTCAAACGAGCATGAAACGCATGCTTGCATATTCTCCAATAAGTCAAATTGGATATCTTATGATTGGAATAATTGCTGGAAACTCAAACGGATATGCAAGCATGTTAACTTACACACTTTTTTATATCTTTATGAGTTTAGGAACTTTTGCTTGTATCATATTATTTGGTTCACGTACGGGAACAGATAACATTCGAGATTATGCCGGATTATATATAAAAGATCCTTTGCTAGCTCTTTCTTTCACTCCATGTTCATTACCTCTGGGAGGTTTTCCCCCGTCATCAGGTTTTTTCGGAAAACTTTATCCATTCTGGTGTGGATGGCAAGCAGGTTTATATTTATTAGTCTCGATAGGACCTTTTACGAGTGTTATTTCCATATACTATTATTCGAGAATCATTGGGTTGTTAATAACCGAACGGGACAAAGAAAGAACTCCTTATGTAACAAATTATAAAATATCTACATCTTCCTTAATATCAAAAAGTTTTATTGAACTCGGTATGTTGTTATGTGCAGTAGCTTCTACCATATTGGGAGTAATAATGAATCCCATTATTACTATTGCCCAGGATAATATTTCTTTAAGTCATTCAATTAATAGCTGAATACTCTTTTTCCTAGAAAATTTATTTATCAACTTTGGGGATTAATCTTTATCCTGATATAAAATGGAGATCGATAAATAAATGAACTCATATTATAATTCGGATTGTAAAACGAACTTACAATGTTCTGTCTCATTGCAAATTCGTTTTACAATCCGAATTAATTATTGTAAATGTGAATTAGTCTTATGAGTCTATGTTATTTTTCCCCTGTTGGTCGGGAACTCAGTTTCAACAATTAATTCTTCTTATACTGTGTTAGATCTTATGTATGGATAATGAGAATCGATAAAATTGAATAGAATTCTATTAATTAATCATTAATTAATAAAGTAATAAAATATTTAACTTAGTCTATGTTTTTGAATTTGAATCAAGTATAATATTGATTGAGAGCCTTGATGGTGAAATGGTAGACACGCGAGATTCAAAATCTCGTGCTATGAAGCATGGAGGTTCGAGTCCTCTTCAAGGCATACTATCGAGATGAGACTCTATCAAACGAACCGTGAAATAATGAAGCCGGTTCAGTATTATCTCAATATCAAAATTTATTGATAATAGATTGACTGGGAAATGAGGTATTTCATTTATCTTTTCACACCAAATTCATCTATGTTTATAGTATACTGCATATAGCGTCGTATAACATAGATGGTACGTAGATAATAAATGTGGCAGATAGGAAGTAAAAGTACAGTAAACAGAAAATGAGCTTTTTCAGATGAAGAATCTTATGTTGTAGGTCAGAAAGTTGTCTTGTGTTATACTATTCATCTAATATTAGATAAATCGATCAGACTTATATGGGGTGGGGTTTCATTGAATTCAAGGAGATTGATTGTATCTCCCAAAGAAATTGAATCGATTATATTCATTATGAATCTCTGAACCGAAAAAGAGAAGATGTATAATCTTTATCGGATGGGATTTTTGAGCCCCTTCAAAATATTATAAAATAATAAGATAAATAATGAGATTATGGAAGTAAATATCCTCGCATTTATTGCCACTGCACTGTTCATTCTCATTCCCACTGCCTTCTCACCTATCCCTTATGTAAAAACAGCCAGTCAAAGCAATTAAATTCATTCTCAATTTAATATTCACTTATGAGAGAATGATAGAAGAAGTCCAAGTTTTTTCTGGATAATTACATACATCATAGCGAATACTTATTGAATTAAAAAAAAAAAAACTATATCGGGGGGTTTTAATAGAATATATTCCCCCAACGAATATAGTCCTTTCTAACTTACGTGTTATTTCTTATATGATTCATATGGAGTATGGTCCTAGTACTACGGTGGGAGTAGGACTAGTGTCGGTAGGCATACTTTTGTACGCCCTTAGAGAAAGGGAACCTCATGTATCTAGAGGTGTGATTTTGAATGTACTTAAAGATATTTCGCTCAGGAGATTCAACATATTAACTAATAATATTTAATATGAAACTTGAGAAGGGGAGAAGAAAAGATTTATTCTCTATAGAATGAAATAGATAATCTATGGCTAGCATAGTTTAATATTATAAATTACTTCGAAAACAAATTTCACTGAAATTTTATTTGGATCGATTGATAAATATAAAAATAAAAAAATATCATTTTATGTCAATTCTTAGTTCTCTTTTCTCCGGAGAAGGGAATGGTGAAACCAACGGAGTATACCATGAGCCCAATGATAATCCTTCTTATAGGAGAATATGATAAGTACATATAAAATAAACCTGATCTCTTGAGAATAATAAAAAATTTGGGAATATAAATTCATTGAACAGGTTAGAGACAATCCAAGAAGTTATATGAAAACTCACTTGAATTTGGGGTAAAAACGATATGTTATTTTCATAATCTTTTACTTAAGCCATAAAGAGATTAAAATATCATATATGGTTTTCAGGGGGGGGCGAGCGAGGAATCAACCTATCCCAATATTATGATTTCCTTTTCTCTTCCATCGGATTATTATGTGGAGGAATTTTTATTTCCCAGGGTTGGCGTTTAGATCCCATTCTTCTATTATCCCAAATGCTTCTAAGTGGAACTGCTATTTCTTATATTACAGAAAGTCTCTATTTACGTAGTATTAAAAATAATATAACCAATTTATATTATGAGAAATATAAATATTTTTTTCTCAACCTATTAACTTGGTTGAAAAATAAATGGATCTATCAAAACTTTGAATTCGGAATGGGAAGAAAAAAAAAGCCTTTATATTATGGAAAATGGGAGGGAATTTATTATACCTCATATATTTCTTGCAGGGAAAAAAATAGAAAACAGATCAAAAAATTATGAAAATATTTTTCCATATTCATAAATTTATTTATTTATTAAATCATTATTAAATGATTTAATAAATTTATTATTTATAATCGGGAATTACGGCCCGCTTCTTCCCCGTACCACAGGTGGGAGAGAAAATGTGAAAACTACCATCAAAGCAGCCCAAGCAATATTAACTATATCCGTAAAGATTCTCCTTATCTTTTTGATTCTCGAATAGAATAAAGAATCTAGATTATTTCTATGTAGAAATATAGAAATAATATTATATGATGATTTATTCTATACTGATAATATGAAGAGCTGTTAATACCGCCAAGTATTTAATAAAATAAATTTTAATATAATCTATATTTTGAATTTTATAAGCAATATTAAAGGGATTCAAGATTGTTGAGGCAAGAAATGTAGAATAACTTGCTTTTATTTCAGAATTGATTTATACTTAACATAGGGTTGCCTATTCATGATGAAAATTCAAATATGGATAATGTGACAGGCTATAATATGGAGCAACACAATTCATATTTAGAGATAACATGATAGCCAACCCAAACTACTTCTTTGTATTTTTTTTTTTTTTTTTTCAGGCGACACCCAGATTTGAACTGGGGATAAAGGATTTGCAGTCCTCTGCCTTACCACTTGGCCATGTCGCCTCCACTTTATCGTAATTGAACCTTTTTGATCTTCGACCTGGAATTGTAATAAATATAATAAATATAAGTTAATGTATTATAAGAATGATTAATGGTTCAATCAAGTGTTTGTTTCTCTCCCCTCTCAAACGGAATGAACGGTATTCCTTCCTTTACTTATTAAGTTAATTTAAGTTAAGAATCTGTATTTTTTTTCTGACTCTCACATAACATAATTAGTTCGAAATTAGAAGAAAATCTATCGATTTGCTACCTACTACCACTATATTGGTACAAATTTCTTTATCAATATGGAGTTTTTTTATTTCCATCTTGACAGAAAAGGGAAAAGAGGGAAATAGGGAAAAGAAGAGGAAAAAGAAGAAAGAGAAGATTCAACATGGTATTAGAAAAGAATGGGGAAATCTTTGTACTGCCTAATTTTGGAAAAATACAATTGGAAGCATTTTATTGTTTTGTTAATCAGGGATTAATGGAAGAACCGAATAATTTTCCCTGTATCGAAGATACAGATGAAGAGATTGAATTTCGATTATTTGGTGAACAATATTACTTAATAGAACCATTGATCGGAGAAAAAGATGCCGTGTGTGGGTCCATTACGTATTCACCCAAATCATATGTACCAGCCCAATCGACTCAAAAGGGAAAGGGGAGAATAAAAAGACAAACTGTATACATTGGGAATATTCCTTTAATGAGCTCCCAAGGTACTTTTGTAGTGAATGGAACTGCTAGAGTTGCAATCAATCAAATTTTACGAAGTCCTGGTATTTACCTTAATCTGGAACGGGATCCAAATGGGAACCCTATATATACCGGCACAATAATCTCAAATCGTGGAGGAAGATTCAAATCAGAACCTGATATGAAGAACAGAATATGGGTTCGTATAAATAGGAAACAGAGAATATCCATTTGACTTTTATTATTAGCTATGGGTTTGAATACAAGAGAAATTTTAGAAAATGTTTGTTATCCCGATGTCTCGAGTGACGCTTTTCGGAAAACAAAGGCAAAACATATTCAATCGAGAGAATATGCCATATCGGAACTTTACAAACTATTATATGGTACAGATGAATATTTGAAATTCCCCGATATATCTGAAGAATCACAAGAAAGATTCTCTCAACCAAAATTTGAACCAGGGAATATTGGTCGAATAAATTTGAACAAAAAACTTAACCTTGATGTACCTAAAAATGAGATTTTTTCATTACCAAAAGATATGTTAGCTGTTATAGATTATTCGATCAAAGTTCGAATTGGAGTAGGAACCCTCGATGATATGGATCACTTAAAGAATAAACATATTTGTTCCGTAGCAGATTCATCAAAAGATCAATCAAGATTGGCATCAGAACGTTCGGAGGATTCAGTGCGGGGAAGAATGAATAGGGCAACCCAGCATAAACGTGTACCAACTTTTGGAAGTCCAGTAACTTCAAGTTTATTATTAACAACTTTCAAAGAATTTTTTGGTTCACACCCCTTATCTCAATCTCTAGACCAAACTAATCCATTAACACAAATAGTTCATAGGCGGAGATTAAGTTATTTGGGCCCTGGAGGATCAATAAGGCGAACCGCTAGTTTCCAAGTACGAGATACTCATCCTAGTCATTATGGGCGTGTTTGTCCCATCGAAACGTCCGAAGGAATGAATGCTGGACCCATTTCATCATTGGCTCTTCATGCAAGCGTTGACCCTTGGGGATTCTTCGGAAGTCCCTTCTATAAGATCTCCGAGATATTATCCGAGGAGGGGGATACTGCAACTCATGTATCAGCAGAAGAAGATGAATACTATCGAATAACTACAGGAACTTGTTTATCAGTATCTCAGGAGGATAAAAAGGAACAAGTAACTGCAGCTCGATATCGACAAGAAATTGTGACTATTGCATGGAATCAAATACATCTTCGAAGTATTTCGCCTCTACAACATTTTTCCGTTGGAGCTCCTCCTATTCCTCCTCTTGAAAACAATGATGCAAATCGTGCTTCAATGGGTTCTAATATGCAACGTCAAGCAGTTCCACTTTCAAAAACCGAAAAATGTATTGTAGGAACAGGATTGGAAGGTCAAGTAGCCCCAGATTCGGGGACTGTGGTTGTAGCCGCACGGGGGGGGAAAATTGATTATATTGATGGTGAAAAAATAACTTTGTTAGTTGACGATGGAAATACAATAGATACCAAATTAGTTATATATCAACGTTCTAATAACGATACTCGTATGCATCAAAAGCCTCGGGTTAATGAAGGTGAATATCTAGAAAGAGGGCAATTTTTGGCGGATGGGGGAGCTACGGTAGGGGGAGAACTAGCTCCAGGGAAAAATATATTAATAGCATATATGCCATGGGAAGGATACAATTTTGAGGACTCAGTACTTATCAGCGAACGTCTAATACACGAAGATATTTTTACGTCTATTCATATTGAGAAATATGAAATTGGGGCTCATGTAACACCTGAAGGAACTGCTGAGGAAATTACCAGAAAAATACCCCATTTAGATGATTATTTTCTTCGTCATTTAGATAAGAGTGGCCTTGTATTACCGGGATCTTGGGTAGAAACGGGAGATGTTTTAGTAGGTAAATTAACACCTCGAGATTCAGAGGAATCGCTGAAGGCTCCGGAAGGTAACTCATTACAAGCCATATTTGGTATTGATACAACTACTACGAGAGAAACTTGTCTTAAAGTACCCCCAGGTGGAAGAGGTCAAGTTATTGATGTGAGATGGATTTATCCAGAGGATACTTCTAGGTATACAAAGGTTGTTCATGTATATGTCCTGCAGGAACGCAAAATAAGAGTAGGTGATAAAGTTGCTGGAAGACATGGTAATAAGGGTATCATTTCAAAGATTTTACCTAGACAAGATATGCCTTATTTGCAAAATGGAACACCTATTGATATGATATTGAGTCCCTTAGGGGTGCCCTCACGGATGAATGTGGGACAAATCTTTGAATGTGTGCTTGGTATAGCAGGAGACTTTTTGAGGAGACATTATAGAGTAATGCCTTTCGATGAAAGATACGAACGGGAAGCTCCGAGAAAGCTAGTATTTCCTGAACCTCATGAGGCTAGTAGGCAAACAGCTAATCCATGGTCATTTGAACTCGATAATCCCGGGAAAAGCCGATTGATTGATGGAAGAACGGGAGAGATTTTTGAACAACCTGTTACGATAGGAAAAGCTTATATGCCAAAATTGATTCATCAAGTTGATGATAAAATCCATGTACGATCTAGTGGACCTTATTCACGTGTTACACAACAACCACTTAGGGGGAGATCCAAACGGGGGGGGCAACGGGTGGGAGAGATGGAAGTTTGGGCTCCAGAAGGTTTCGGTGTTTCCCATATTCCACAAGAAATGCTTACTATTAAATCTGATCATGCCGAAACCCGTCAGAAAGTAGTTAGTACTATAGTAGCTGGAGAACCGATATATGAACCTGAAGTAATTACTCCAGAATCTTTTCGATTGCTCGTTCGAGAACCACGATGTTTAGCCCCAGATTCGGATCCAGTTATTATAAAAAAAGATTTAATAACAGATTATAAAGAAGTTTAGTACAAATCAATCGGAACTTTAATCTTATGATTTACCAAAATCATCAATATCTTCGAATTGGATTAGCTTCTCCCGAACAAATTCGTGCCTGGACTGAAAGAATCTTACCTACCGGAGAGATAGTTGGACGGGTAACTCAACCCAGCACTTTCTATTATGGCAGCGATAGACCAGAAAAAGATGGAATATTCTGTGAGAGAATATTTGGGCCTATTTAAAGTGGAGTTTGCGCCCGTGGAAAGTATCAATGGAGTGAAGAAAATGAAGAAGACTCAAGTTTCTGTAAGGAATGCGGAGTTGAATCTACGGAATCTCGAGTTCGAAGATATCGAATGGGATACATCGAATCAGCATGTGCGGTAACTCATGTATGGTATTCAAAAAAGCTTCCTAGTCATATTGCGAATATCCTATCCAAACCTCTTAGGGAATTGGAAAGCCTAGCATACTGCGATGTGTGACTCGATCATAGTTTTTGATTATACGGATTGGAATAGAAACCGTCATCCCATCTAATTCCAATTTCATAGGGATGCCTTTAACTCCGACATGTCATGTTCTTTGAGGAGTGACACGAAGCTCGAGATGAAATTATAAGTAATGAGATAAAAGGAGGATTTATCTAGGGTTCATACAATATGTGTACATATCACATTATGTATAATGTTATTTGTTAATCAGACTTCGTAAGAAACCCCATTCTCTTTCTTACAGAGAATCCGGAAATCCTTCGATATTATAATATTTTGAATAAGCTTATGCTTATGTAATAAGTAAGCTTTTATAGGTATGGCTATAGAAGCCTATCCACCGCATATGTGCTTCAAATAGCATTATGACCATCGGAGTAGAGCGAGAACCCAAAGGATCGAAGGAATCGGAATATGAACGAAGGAAATCCTAACGAATTTCAATTTCATTGGAAGGTATCTCTGTAAGAAGGTATATCATTCGAAGGGAATAAGACTACTCAAGAATAAAGAATATAAATTAATTTTTCTGTAATGGAAAGAACATAAATTAGTTTACTTTAGGTATAATTTGAGTAACGAGTAGCTGTTTTTCCTCGCTAAGCAACAGAATCTCAAAATTATTCGATACGAAATAAGAATGAAAGATTCTCATGTTTTAATAATAGCTGCTTGAGCCGGATGAGAGGAAACTCTCGCGTCCGATTCTGCGGGGGGGACTAGATAATAAATAACCTAACCTATCCCAATCTTTTTTTTGCCAAGCCTATAACTAACAAACCTACTTCATTTGGATTAAAACGAGGTTTATTTTAATATGATGATAATGATTATGAAATTCGGAACGAAAGTATTCCTTGCTTTTTCCATTGTCCAGACTTCAACGAATTTATGGGTAGAGAAATAGCTACTGGGGGAGATGTTACCAAAAAACTATTAGCTAGTCTAAAACCGAAAGTTTTTTTGGATCGCGCATATGAAAAATGGGAAGAATTTTTGGTGAACGGTGAACCCACAGAAGATAAATGGGAAAACCGGAAAATTCAAAGAAGGAAAGATTTTTCGGTTAGACATATGAAATTGATCAAATACTTTATTCGAACAAAAACAAATCCAGAGTGGATGGTTTTGTCACTATTACCAGTTCTTCCCCCTGAATTAAGACCTATGGTTCAATTAGGCGAAGGTAAAATAATTAGTTCGGATATAAATGAACTTTATCGAAGAATCATTTTTCGAAATAATTCTCTCAGTTGTCTTTCAGAAATAAGAATATTTGCACCGGAAGGAGTACTTGTTTGTCAAAAAAAATTGGTTCAGAAAGCTGTAGATGCACTTATTGATAATAGCATCGGCGGAGAACCCATGACGGATACTAATGATAGGCCTTTGAAATCCTTTTCAGATGTAATTCAAGGCAAGGAAGGAAGATTTCGGGAGAATTTACTTGGAAAACGAGTTGATTATTCAGGTCGTTCTGTTATCGTGGTAGGTCCCTCTCTTTCATTACACCAATGCGGATTACCTCGAGAGATAGCCATAGAGCTTTTTCAACCCTTCGTAATTCGCAATTTAATTGGACGAAATCTTGTTCCCAACATTAAAGCCGCTAAACTCCTGATTCAGAATAAAATGCCTCTAATTTGGAAAATACTTCAAGAGGTTATGCAGGGACATCCCGTATTGTTGAACCGAGCACCTACATTACACAGACTAGGCATACAAGCATTCGAACCTATTTTAGCAGACGGGCGTGCTATTCGTTTAAATCCATTAGTTTGCGCAGGGTTCAATGCAGACTTTGATGGAGATCAAATGGCTGTCCATGTACCTTTATCCTTGGAGGCCCAAGCAGAAGCTCGTCTACTTATGCTTTCTCACGCGAATCTCTTGTCTCCAGCTACGGGAGATCCCGTTTCTGTACCGAACCAAGATATGCTTCTTGGGCTTTATACATTAACAATTGAAAGTAATCAAGGTATTTATGGAAATAGATATAATCCATTTCCATATAGGAATGAACTCTCTCAAAGTCAAAGAATACCTTATTTTTATAGTTACAATGATGTGCTCAGATCAAAATCGCAGAGAGAAATGAACTTATACAGTCCTTTGTGGCTCCGATGGCCAGTAGATGATTATCTACGCATAATGAATTCCGTGAATCAGGAAGAGCCTATTGAGGCTCAGTATGAGCCTTTGGGTACTTCTCATCAGATCTACGAGCATTTCCAGGTTAGGGGGGACGGAGAAGAGAGCACACTTAGTATATACATTTGTACAACCGCTGGTCGTATTATTCCGAATCAAGAAATAGAGTCAGCTCTACAAGGCATCTCCAAAGATTCTTCAATTCGGAATGGAGCACCGCCAGCTGTGACGATATAATTATAATCACCTGTTAAAACAAAACTTTTTTTACAAACAAGCAAACATTAAGATTGAGGAAACCTTTCGGTAAAAGGCTGGAATTCATTGGCGGTGAATCCTATTTTTGGGAGTGGGGGATATGGCAGAATCAGATAAATTGCTCCTCTATAATAAAGTGATGGATAGAACTGCCATAAAACAATTTATTAGCAGGTTAATAACTCATTTTGGAATGGTGTATACGGCGCATATCCCAGATCAACCTAAGACTTTGGGTTTTTAATAGGCTACTTACAAAGCCGTCTCATTAGGCATTGACGATCCTTCAACAACACCTTCCAAAGGATGGTTTATACGGGATGCGGAGCGACAAGGTTCTTACGAAGAGGAACATCATCGTTATGGAAATGTGCATGCGGTAGAAAGATTACGTCAATTGATTGATACACGGTATACTACGAGTGAATATATGAAGCAGGAAATGACTCCTAATTTTAAGATAACTGATCCTTCAAATCCAGTACATATGATGTCCTTCCCGGGAGCCCGAGGAAATATATCCCAAATTCACCAATTATTAGGTATGAGAGGATCAATGTCGGATCCTAAAGGACAAATTATTGATTTACCCATTCAAAGCAATTCTCGCGAAGGACCATCTCTAACAGAATACATAATTCCTTGTTATGGCGCTCGTAAAGGAGTTGTGGATATTGCGATACGAACGGCAGATGCCGGATACCTTACACGTAGACTTGTTGAAGTAGTTCAACACATTGTTGTACGTAGAATAGATTGCGGCACTATTGAAGGTATCCTCATAAGTCCCATTCGGGATGAGCAAAGGAATATACGAATGATTGCTGAATCAAGACTGATTGGTCGTGTATTAGCAGATAATGTATACGTAGATGCAAGATGCGTTGCTACACGTGATCAAGATGTTGGGGCTGAGCTTGCCAATCAATTAATGTTTCAAACACAACCAATATCTATACGATCCCCTTTGACTCGTAAAAGCATGTTTTGGATCTGTAAACTATGCTATGGCTGGAGTCTTACTCATGGTAATCCGGTAGAATTAGGAGAAGCAGTGGGTATTATTGCGGGTCAGTCTATTGGGGAACCAGGGACTCAATTAACCTTAAGAACTTTTCATACTGGTGGGATATTCACGGGTGGTATTGCATAACATATACGAACTCCTTTTACTGGAATTATTAAATCCAATATCGATTCGGTTTATCCCACACGTACACGTCATGGACATCCTGCTTGGATATGTGACAATGATTTATCCATTACTATTGGGAATAAGTATGAGGTACGTAATCCAACAATTCCACCGCAAAGTTTGATCTTGGTTCAGAACAATCAACATGTAGAATCAAAACAAGTTATTGCGGAGGTTCATGTTACAACATCCACTTCAAAAGAAAGAATTAAAAAATCTATTTATTCCAGCTTGGATGGGGAGATGCACTGGGGTGCGAAGGTGCGTCACAACCCTGAGCATGTACATAGTAACATTCATTTCATAACTAAGACAAGTTATGCACGGGTATTATCGGGAAGATTTCATAGTATGGGTGGCATACGATTCTTCTACCGGGATGAAGATCAAATCGATGTTCAATTTCCTTTGACCGAGGAAAATAAAACACTTCTTGATTCTCATTCGAAAAAAGATCAGATAAATCCTGAATCATTCAATTTTTTTTCGAGAAGAAACAAAAAACCCTTTAATCATTCAGAGTTCGATCATAGCATATCCAATAATAGGGATTGGAATTTTATATATTCCACTTTCATTTTGCATGGTTATAAAGTAACACGAAAACATAAAAAGGGTAGAGTTTTTTTATCACCGGAACGAGATAAAAACAGATACAATGAAAAAATCCCGGATTTTGAATTTGTCCCTAAAATATATAAAAATGGTGTTTTACAAAATGATGATATTTTGGCCATTTTAAACGATCCTAGATACATAACCAAGGATTGGGGGATTATCAAGTATGGTACCATAAAAATTGATTCGATTGGCAAAAAAAACGAGATTATTGGGAATAGAAAAACGAAAAGATTTATGACAAGACATGAGATAATCGGAGGTGGGAACTTTTTTTCAATCCCGGAAGAAGTACATATTGTACATGAACCCTTTTCTTCCATCTTAGTAGAGGATAATAGTATTATTCAGGCAGGTGCAAAAATAACTTCGGATATTCATAGCCGAGTGAGCGGATCGGTTCGAATGCGAAGGATAACAGACAATAAATTTGAAATAAGAATATTACCTGGTTGTATCATTCATCCAGGGAAAGCAAGGGAAATATCCGAACAAAGGGACGTTTTAATACAACCGGGGAAAAGAATTTTTGGTAAATTCAGATCCAGGAATTGGACTTATCTCCAGTGGATCATACCTCGTACAGATAAACCTTTTGCCTTACTCAGACCCGCAATGGAATATGAAATACCTGACAATTTAGCAACAGCATTCTCTCCTCATCGGGAGTTACTGGGGGAACAAGGAACTCTAAGAGCGAAAGTTGTTCAATATCTTCTCTATGAGGATGGTAAAGAAGTTCGAATCAATGACACGGGTATCCAATTAGTTCGAACTTGTTTAGTCTTGGATCGAGAAAAGGGATCCCCTATGAGAGTAGAAAGGGCTTATACTTCTTTCATTGAGATAGGAACGAATAAAACTAAAACTTTCCAATTTAAAAATTTTATTCAACTTAGTTTGATAAAACATTCTTTAGATACTGGGAATAATGACAATGACAATAATAATAACGATAATGATGATAATAACAATACAGCAGATTCCAAATATATTTTGGGTAACAAAGTTCATTACACCAGTCATTCTTCCAATGGGGGAAGCCAGTCATTTAGTAAACATAAAGGTATTATTCGTATTCTACCCGATAGAGATCAAGAAAACACATCTTTTCTTATCTTGTCCTCGGACGATTCTCTCTCCCTCACCCCTTCATTTACTGGTCCAAAATATTATGATACAGTAGAAAAAAACGATATAAAATTTGATTTAGATGCCAATGCTTCTCCGACAGAATTCTTGAAGGATTCCTTAATATCCCCAAGTGAAAGTAATAAAAGTACACAATTCGATTTAAAAGGAATTACTACATATTTTATTTCATCGATCCAAGAGGATTTACAAGAAAATCTTACGCAAGTAACTCCGTTGGAAAAGTTAGGTATTTTAGGTAATTTACATAGTATCGCTAATCCTCTGTCTTCCCTCTGTTGGTTAACCCATGGTAGAGTTCCATCCAATAAATATTCCATTATTGAAAATTTTAAAAATACTTCCGAAGTGCCTAAATGGTATTTTTCAGATGAAAATAGAATAAATTATCGTTTGATTTTCCACAAAAATATTATTTTTTATTTACTAAATTGGTGTTTCTCGTTATTCTGTCCATACAAAAAAACATTCCGATTAGTTAGTCTTGGACAATTGATATGTGAGGGTGTATCTACACCCGAATATGGACCACTTTTCCGATCTTGTCAAATAATAGCCATTCATATAGAATTTGTAGTAATTAGATTGGCTAAGCCATACTTAGCTAATGTAGGAGCGACTGTTCATAATAGTTGTGGAGACATTGTTAAAGAAGGAGATGCATCAATAACATCAATATACGAAAGATTAAGATTTGAAAATATTATTCTTCAAGGTCTTCCTAAGATCGAGCAACTTTTAGAATCCCGCCCTAATACTTCGGTATCAATGGATTTCAAAGACAGTTTTGAAGATCGGAACAACGATGTGACATGGATCTTCGGATACCCTTGGAGTTTCTTTCTCAGCGCTAGAGTAAGTTTAGAACAAAGTCGAATCGATTCGGTTGATCAAATTCAGAAGGGTTATCGATCCCAAGGAGTGAAAATATCCGATAAGCATTTGGAAATTATTGTGCGCCAAATGACATCGAAAATAGTTACTTTAGAAGATGGAATAGCTAATGTTTCTTCACCCGGAGAACCAATAGAAGTTTCACGGGCGCAAAGGATGAATCGTGCTTTGGAAGAAGAGATTCCTTATAAACCTATATTACTGGGAATAACGAAAGCATCTATTAATACTAAGAGTTTCCTTTCAGAAGTGAGTTTCCAAGAGACTACCAGAATATTAGCTAGAGCTGCTATCCGGGGTAAAATTGATCGGTTGAAAGGCTTAAAAGAGAATGTCATTCCTGGTGGAATAGTTCCTGCTGGTACTGGGTATAGAGAAGCAATTTGGCAAGTAACTCCGGAGAAAAAAGGGGGGGGGTTTCTGGGAACAAAGAATAATAAACTATTCATTAACGAGATTAAACACATTTTATTTTATGGAGAAAAAGAATTCCCTATTTCTTCCAGTAAAAAAACTATTCATGAAGTGTTAGGAACATTAGTATAGTATCCGAAGCGGATTTCAATAAATAACTTTAATGCAAAGTTTATTTTAGTAGGAAGATAAAACTAAATAAATTTTCATTATTTACGAGTGTTATTTCCATATACTATTATTCGAGAATCATTGGGTTGTTAATAACCGAACGGGACAAAGAAAGAACTCCTTATGTAACAAATTATAAAATATCTACATCTTCTTATTTAGAAGAAGCAGCCATTCCGAAAATACAATTGGCTCAACTGCGAAAAAAGATAAATATCCAGGTGTAATTAAATATGTGACGGGTTTATCCGATGTTGTAACAACTGTTGATTAACGGAAAGATTCTGTTGTTATTCAAGAATGTATAATTTTAAGTATTCCAACCATTTGCTTAGTAGATATACTACGGATTGCGATCCGGATCTTATTACGTATATCCCAATTCCAGCCAATAATAATTCTAGATCTTCAATTGGATGTATCTCAAATAAATTTACGTCAGCGATTCGCGAAGGTCGTGATTTCCAAGAACCCAGGAATTCTTGAGTTAATCACTACTTTCGGACCTGAAAATATATGATATATTTATATAAATATCTTTTCGTTTTCTTAATATATTTTATTTTATTCGAAAAAGATATTTATATATACATAAAGTGGTCGAAAATCCAAAAGTGAGATATATAAAAAAAAAAGAAAAACAATGGAATCATTTCTTCTTTTTATAGTTAATCTTTAGGAGGAGCAATACGCATATTGCACCATCTCTATCTTCCATTACCACGTTCCAAAATTTGTACGAAATATCCGGTGTGGAAGTAGGTCAACACTTCTATTGGCAAATAGGTAGTTTCCAGGTTCATGGACAAGTACTTATAACCTCTTGGGTTGTAATTACTATTTTATTAAGTTTAGCCATTCTAGCTACTGGAGATCTATAAACCGTTCCGCCAGATGGTCAAAATCTCGTCGAATATGTTCTAGAATTTATTCGGGACTTGGCTAGAACTCAAATTGGAGAAGAGGAATATCGTCCTTGGGTCCCTTTTATTGGGACCATGTTCCTATTTATTTTTGTCTCCAACTGGTCAGGTGCTCTTCTCCCTTGGAAAATCTTTGAGTTACCCCATGGAGAGTTAGCTGCACCTACGAATGATATTAATACTACCGTTGCTTTGGCTTTGCTTACATCGGTAGCATATTTTTATGCAGGTCTTCACAAAAAAGGTTTAAGTTATTTTGGTAAATATATTCAACCAACCGCAATACTTTTACCAATCAATATCTTAGAAGACTTTACTAAACCTTTATCACTTAGCTTTCGACTTTTTGGGAATATATTAGCTGATGAATTGGTGGTTGCTGTTCTTATTTCTTTAGTACCTCTGGTAGTTCCCATACCTATGATGTTCCTAGGATTATTCACAAGTGCTATTCAAGCTTTGATTTTTGCGACTCTAGCCGCAGCTTATATAGGAGAATCCATGGAAGGTCATCATTAGCCGTTGAATAGGCTTTTCAATTGGATAGATGGACACACAATTCTTATTCATCTGTATGGAATATAGACGTAGTCTCTATGTCGAGGTTGAGGTGAAATTTTTATTGGTGTAGATAGTTTTTGGAAAATCAATCACTTTGCTAGATCTAGTTTCTTGAAAAAAGATTGATATCTTCCCGTAAGATAAATCTATTTTTATATATTGATCTTTTTTGATTCTAATATAAATTGATTTTCTCAGGTATAATAGGAATAATATGAACGATCATGAAACTTTTCTTCCATATCAATCAAATTGAATTAGTAAAATCTCTCAATAAAATAAAAGGTTATATGAAAATAACTGAACAAATTAAAAATAGAAGTTAGTTGATTAGAATATTCACCTCTTAATTTAACTGTTCCTCGGTTACAACATAATAGAATAGGTGAAAAAAAAATCATACTTATTATACATTATGGATGTAATTCGATTTACATAATTCATGTAATATAAAATGATTAAGTTAGGAAATTGAGATAGAATTGCTATTCGGTCAAATTCATTCTGTCTCTCCTCAATATCTGAGTAATATTGAAATATGTAAAAACAATGAATATGTAATCTATTGGATAGACGTAGAGAAGAATGAAAAAGAATATTCTTTTTTATCTTCGTATTCATTATCATCTTTAGCGACACCATCGCTTTAATGAGAAACATCTTGAGTTATTAACTATTTTTATGAAAGATTTTATAATGAGTAAAAGTAGTTAGCAATAGAGGATAGGTTTTCATTAACCATTCCCCAACCTTAGTTGGAGGAGATCGATTACCATATGAACCCCCTGATTTCTGCTGCTTCCGTTATTGCTGCTGGATTAGCTGTAGGTCTCGCTTCTATTGGACCCGGTGTTGGTCAAGGCACCGCTGCGGGTCAAGCTGTAGAAGGTATTGCGAGACAACCAGAAGCTGAAGGTAAAATTCGAGGTACCTTGTTGCTAAGCTTAGCTTTCATGGAAGCTTTAACTATCTATGGACTAGTTGTAGCTCTAGCACTTCTATTTGCAAATCCTTTCGTTTGATCCGAAGAACGGAACGAAGCTCCGTACCTCTTGTTACTAATAATTAATCCCCTTCCTTCTCTATTTAAATTATTCGTCTATTCAGCCGATTCTCTATAGAGGGGGGGGGCTAATAATAATGAGTAAGTAACAAACCTATCCTTTGGTTGAAAAAACCTGACTTTTGTAGCAGAGAGTAGAGCAAGTTATTTGTATTTATATGACCCTATTTTATAAATAGGCGAAACCTCAGACTGAGAAATCTCTCATAATGTCTATTTCAAACTATGTATGATGTTCGGTAGGGTCGAGTGAAAAAACTCTGTAAAACTTGGATAACCTATGACGGGAGAAGAGTATAAAAAATATGATGATTGATCCTGTTATTTTCCCGAGTTACTGGCCTCCTGCCGCGAGTCTCGGCTTAAATACCAACCTTTTAGAAACAAATTTGATTAATTTAGGTGTAGTAATTGGTCTACTAGTTTACTTCGGAAAGGGAGTGTTAAGTAATTTATTGGATAATCGTAAACAGACCATCTTGAATATCATTCGCGATGCAGAAGAACGGTATAAAGAGGCTATTGATAAGCTTAAACAAGCTCAGAACCGTTTACAACAGGCAGAAACAAAAGCAGACGAGATTCGCATAAATGGACTATCTCGAATGGAAAGAGAGAAACAAGATCTAATAAATTCCGCTGGTGAAGATTTAAAACGATTAGAAGACTCTAAGAATGCTACTATTCGTTTTGAAGAACAAGGAGCAATTGAACAAGTTCGCCAACAAGTTTCCCGACTTGCATTAGAAAGAGCTCTCAAAGCTTTAAACATTCGTTTGAATAGCGAATTGCACTCACGCATGATTGATCATCATATTGGCCTATCGATGGAGACCCTGGGAAAAAAAAACTGATTAGCCTTTTCTTATAGGTTCTATTTTTCAGGAATCATTAACGAACACTAATGGTAAACATTCGACCCGACGAGATTAGCAGCATTATTCTCAAACAAATCGAGCAATATAATCAAGAAGTAAAGGTTATGAATATCGGTACCGTACTCCAAGTAGGGGATGGAATTGCCCGTACTTATGGTCTCGACGAAGTAATGGCAGGGGAATTGGTGGAATTTGGGGATGGTACAGCAGGAATTGCTTTAAATTTGGAATCAGACAACGTTGGAATTGTATTAATGGGTGATGGATTGGCTATACAAGAAGGCAGTTCTGTAAAAGCGACAGGTAAAATTGCTCAGATACCAGTAAGTGACGCTTATTTGGGTCGCGTCGTAAACGCTTTAGCTCAACCTATTGATGGCAAAGGTCAAATTCCAGCTTCTGAATTTAGACTAATTGAATCTCCCGCTCCGGGCATTATTTCGAGACGTTCCGTGTATGAACCCATGCAAACAGGTCTTATTGCTATTGACTCTATGATTCCCATTGGACGCGGTCAACGAGAATTAATTATTGGGGACAGACAAACTGGTAAAACAGCAGTAGCTACAGATACTATTTTGAATCAGAAAGGTCAAAATGTAATATGTGTCTATGTAGCTATCGGTCAAAAAGCCTCTTCTGTGGCTCAGGTAGTTAATAACTTTGAGGAACGGGGAGCAATGGAATATACTATTGTGGTAGCAGAAACTGCGAATTCTCCTGCTACATTGCAATATCTTGCCCCTTACGTGGGAGCAGCTTTAGCAGAATACTTTATGTATCGTAAACAACATACTCTAATCATTTACGATGATCTTTCTAAGCAAGCACAAGCTTATCGACAGATGTCCCTTTTATTAAGAAGACCACCCGGTCGAGAAGCTTATCCAGGAGACGTTTTCTATTTGCATTCCCGTCTTTTGGAAAGAGCGGCTAAATTAAGTTCTCAACTAGGTGAGGGAAGTATGACTGCTCTGCCTATAGTCGAAACCCAAGCCGGAGATGTTTCGGCTTATATTCCTACTAATGTGATTTCCATTACCGACGGACAAATATTTTTATCAGCTGATTTGTTTAATGCCGGAATTCGACCCGCAATTGATGTGGGTATTTCTGTATCTAGAGTAGGATCCGCAGCTCAAATTAAAGCTATGAAACAAGTAGCTGGAAAATTAAAATTGGAATTGGCTCAATTTGCAGAGCTAGAAGCCTTTGCACAATTTGCTTCTGACCTTGATAAAGCTACTCAAAATCAATTAGCTAGAGGTCAACGATTACGTGAGTTGCTCAAACAATCTCAAGCAGCTCCCTTGGCGGTGGAGGAACAAGTAGCTACTATTTACGCTGGAGTCAACGGATATTTAGATATACTGGAAATCGGACAAGTTAAAGGATTTCTTGTTCAGTTACGCGAGTATTTAATAACTAATAAACCTCAGTTTGCGGAAATCATACGTTCTACTAAGGCGTTCACGGAACAAGCGGAAATCCTTCTGAAGGAAGCCATTAAGGAACATACTGAATTTTTCCTACTTCAGGAACAAAAATAAATATATGATTTTATGATAATACGAGGGAGCTAGGAAAAAGCTCTTTTCCGGCTCTCCCCATTCACACGGGGAGAAAAAAAGCACATTGAAAGGTTTTTATTAAGCATAAAATAGTTTTATCCAAGAAGATATTACGTCCAATAGGATTTGAACCTATACCGGAAGTTTAGAAGACTTCTGTCCTATCCATTAGACTATGGACGCTTTTATTTCTTTCCCCTTTCTCACGATGAAGAAGGGGAAAGAAAATCTGTTGTGAATGAAACAACTCACGGCATGGCTGTAAACAAAGATCTATTAGTAATAGGAAATTTTTTAAACTTATTGATCTTTCTTATTAAATAAAAAAAAAATTTTATTTAATAAGTAAGCTCTTTCGATGGAAGAGCGGGTAGCGGGAATCGAACCCGCATCATTAGCTTGGAAGGCTAAGGGTTATAGTCGACATTAATTTTGGATCAATTAATGCCTCTAATTCAGAACCGAACATGAAAGTCTCTCTTCATTCGGCTCCCTTATGGAGTGGAGTATAAAGTAAGAAAAGAGATTCTTTTCTTAAATTGAAAACCGAGTATTGGATGATAAATAAGATTTTTATCTAATCGATGGTATCGGGGAAGTCGCATCCATAACATCTATGTCAGTTTTTTCATTTTAAATGAAGAAATACTTTTTAGATGATCCTTCTAAAAAAAAAATTTAAATCTCAATAATTGATTAAATAGAATGATGAATTAAATGATAAATTTTTTCTAGTTACTTCGTTCCTTGTTTCTATTGGCTCCAATCTTTAGGGGAATATTTTCCACCGAGCTTTAAACGGAAATGCTGATAGCTCTGGCAAACCAAAATTATCATTTTATAGCTATCCGGCTTGAATTTTCGAACAAAAAGAATTCAAGATTTAGTTGCGATGAAAAGAATACCTTTGATTTCTATCCATGGATTCTTGACGAATCAATCTCATAAGATTGATTTAGCTTCAAAATCATTCCGCCTTGCTATTTTTCAATCCGAAAAAGTAGAATCATTGATTATTATTTTCATGGGAATGATGCTCTTCCTATGGCATTCATAGGAAAGGATTTGAACCTTTGTAAGAATAGGGTTGTCAATTGGAACGTTGATCAATTAATATAAAAGACCCTTCAACTATCCAATAACTTTTGGTTTGAACGAATCGCACTTTTACCACTAAACTATACCCGCTATGATTTGATAGTAGCATAAAATTATATTATTTGTCCAATAATAAGTAAAAATAGAAAGCCTTTCCTTTTCCTTATTGATGGATGGAATACAGTATTACTTTATCTTCAGACCCCATCCCCGGAGATCCAATACCTCGAACCCTTACTTTAACTTCCGGAGATGGCATATTGGGATTACAAATTGCCTTTGCGAGCTGCTAATAGAGCAATTACTAATGGACCCGATACGACTATCAGAGCCAGAACAGTAAGCTGTGCAATAACTTCCAAATTCATTCCTGTTTAACCTCTCTATTTCCAATTTGATTTCATAGAATCGATGAATTCTTCTTTTTTCTTTTTTTTTTTCTATCAATGAAGAAAAAATAAATATATATATTTTTTTCGAATGATATATTATCGTAAATATATATATATGATCTATCTAATTTGAATTGGGAGGATCTATAGCCATAAAGAGCTAGTATTGGTACAATGATAGAAAGCCTATCCATTTGAATTTACGAAATTTAAACCATGGATGTGGGTGAAAATTTGGACCAACCCGTGCGTGGTTCATATTACGAATATTCGGGGAGAAAATGAGGGGATGACATCAATCTCGGACAGTCAAATTATCTTAGTCCTTGTAAGTGCTTTAACAACAAGTTTTTTAGCTTTGAGACCGGGTAATGAATTGTATAATTGATAAGAACCATTTGCTTTTACGTCCAAGGGGTAGCCTGGCCAGTTTTTGGCCAGGCCGATGGAATAATATATAGACTAATTTTGATGAAATGAATAATGCAAGTGTTTTTTGTCGAGAATGCTTATACTCATTCCCGTAACCATTATATTATAGTAGCTATATATCCGGTAGAATCTATTTTGGAGAATATAGACTTTGGCTCTAGCATCATGTTAAAGTAAGAATACTTCCCTGCTCGGGGAGATGGCCGAGTGGACTAAAGCGGCGGATTGCTAATCCGTTGTACGATCATTCGTACCGAGGGTTCGAATCCCTCTCTCCCCGTTTACTAACTAAATATTTATCTTATGAATCCATAGAATCTCTGTAATTATTCTTTACGTCCGGGATTACGTCCAGGATCATTTGATAGGAATCCGAAAACGGAAAGAGAAACAAGAAAAATGACCACTGTGTAAACGAGCAGCTTGAGAGTAAGCATGACGTAATCTCCGGGATCATTGCGTTACTAGGAGTAGGATGGAGTAAATTAGAAATTCCTATACTATACCACCTTTATTTGAATAAAATAAAAGAAAAATTTTTATTTTAATTAAACAAAAATGATTTTTTATATTGATTATCATAGCCGATTAAAATGAATTGAGGAAAGAGGGATTTGAACCCCCGTCGACTCGGTTCCTCCGGTTAAAATGAGCCAGCCCCGGGATCGCCGCAATCGACCTTCTCCAAAAACCTTCTTTTTTTTAAGGTAATTTTGGTAGTTCGATTAGAAAGGGTGAATAAGACAGGTAAGTTATTCGAAAGAAAGGGGAAAATAAATATGTAATAATATATATATTACATATTTATTTATATATTATCGGAAACTCACGGAGGCTTGCCGGACAAAGGCTAGGGGGAAAAGGAACAACGGTATGATCGGCATTATATCCACAATCGGATCGAAAATAGCATAAGCTTCGGGTGATTTAGCCAAAACGGTGCCACTTAAAAAAGTGGTGTTTCCTGGATAGGTTTCAAACATAACTAACATTTTTTCTCCGAAAAAAAAAAAAAAAAAAAGAAAGATTATTACAGGGGTTCAGCACGGCACGAAAGGAACCAACCTCATAAATTCTTGATGAAAGTTTTTCAGTACATTCCACTACGTACGCACGGGTTGGTTCCTCCGGGCCCAGCCCCATATTTGCACGATCTCCCTCCCAGTGAAATATATGAAAGAAAAATAAAATCAATATTTTTTCTATTCCGTTCAATTTTATCAAGAATCCTTCTTTTATTCTATCCCATCCCTTTTTGTTTTCGCAATTAATCTATTTCTACTTAACAATCTATTTTATTTCATAGAAACGAATAAATCTTGGACTTAGATTTAGTCCGAATAGATTGACAACAACCTTAATATCGGGATTGAATAGCATCGGATATATCTCGTATGGGGCGTGGCCAAGTGGTAAGGCACCGGGTTTTGGCCCTGGTACTCGGAGGTTCGAATCCTTCCGTCCCAGGTTTCTCCGATGAAATAAAAAAAGAGTCCTCTTGGAAGGGAATGAAACGAACATTCCAATTTTCTACTATTTATTATTTGTAGTAGTATATTCTCTGAATCATCTTACGACAATAGTATAGGTATGGCAAGCAGAATCTCTGCGGAGTAGAATAGGGAAAATAGAAAAAGAATCTTCTTCATGAAATTAGCCTATTGGTTGTATGCCGGCCCTGCTCATATCGGAACTCTTCGAGTAGCCAGTTCCTTCGAAAACGTGCATGCTATTATGCATGCTCCTCTGGGAGATGACTACTTTAATGTAATGCGTTCCATGCTGGAAAGAGAGAGGGATTTTACTCCCGTAACTGCTAGCATAGTAGATCGCCATGTATTAACACGCGGATCCCAAGAGAAAGTTGTTGATAATATTATTCAGAAAGAAAAAGAAGAACGTCCTGATTTGATTATATTAACACCTACCTGTACTTCTAGTATCTTACAGGAAGATCTACAAAACTTTGTGGATAGGGCATCTATTGCTTCTGATTCCGATGTAATTCCAGCCGATGTGAATCATTATCGAGTCAATGAACTTCAGGCAGCGGATAGAACTTTGGAACAAGTGGTTCGATATTATTTGGGTAAGGCTCGTAGACAAGGAAAAATGGATCGATCTATAACAGATATACCTTCCGCAAATATTATCGGTATTTCTACGCTGGGCTTCCACAATCAACATGATTGTCGCGAATTAAAACGTTTATTACAGGATCTGGGTATTGAAATTAATCAAGTAATTCCCGAAGGGGGATTTGTAGAAGATCTCCAAAATTTACCAAAGGCTTGGTTTAATTTTGTTCCTTATCGTGAAATTGGCTTAATGACAGCAATATATTTGGAGAAAGAATTTGGAATGCCTTACATATCTATAACTCCTATGGGAGTTATAGATACGGCTGAGTTTATTCGACAAATACAATGGCATGTTAATAAATGGACTCCTGCTTTTTCCAATAAAACAGTTGATTATGAAGATTATATTGATCAACAAACCAGATTTGTTTCTCAAGCCGCTTGGTTCTCAAGATCCATCGATTGCCAAAATTTTGTAGGAAAAAAGGCAGTTGTTTTTGGTGATGCAACTCATGCTGCTTCAATAACTAAGATACTTGCTCGAGAGATGGGGATTCGTGTGTGTTGTACGGGTACCTATTGCAAACACGATGCAGAATGGTTTAACGAACAAGTTTGGAGTCTCTGTGATGAAGTACTTATTACAGATGATCATATTGAAGTAGGGGATATGATCGCTCGTGTAGAACCATCCGCCATATTTGGTACTCAGATGGAACGTCATATTGGTAAACGTCTTGATATTCCTTGTGGAGTTATTTCTCCACCAGTTCATATCCAAAATTTCCCATTGGGATATCGGCCTTTTTTAGGTTATGAGGGTACTAATCAAATAGCCGATTTAGTTTATAACTCATATACTTTGGGCATGGAAGACCATCTTTTAGATATTTTTGGTGGTCATGATACTAAAGAAGTTATTACTAAATCATTATCCGCAGAAACGGATTTGATTTGGAATTCCGAGAGTCAATTGGAATTAAGTAAAATTCCTGGCTTTGTTAGGGGCAATATTAAAAGAAAGACTGAGAAGTTTGCAAGACAGAGTGGTATTACAAACATTACTGTCGAAGTAATGTATGCAGCTAAGGAATCATTGAGTACTTGAAACATTACATTGGGAACCTTCTCTCTATCCTTCCCATCCACCTATAGTATAACATAAGACTAAAAACTTCATTTCATAAAAATATAATAGAATAAAAACTCATGTCATTTATTCCATATATTCCTACAACATATTCATTTACACCTTTATCTGAATCTTAAAGAAAGATTATGGTAAAACTTCGTTTAGAATAATATGGTAGAAAGCGACGTGCAACTTGAATATCATGATCAGTTTCGTGGAAAATCTGCCATTCCCTATCCGAATTAAATATCTCAACATACGTTTCCAAACACAATCTTTTTTTTTAGTGAGGCTCGCGTAACAACGTAGAATCTTCTTTATAACCTACGAGTTAGGAGATATAATCTAAAGTTAACGTAGAGCAAAAAAGCTATTGAAACTTTGTCCAACTTTTAAAAAATTAAATTTACTAAATTAGTAAAGAGATTCTTACTTATCAAACAAATAACTCAAATTTTTTAATTTTCAATAAGTTGATCGAACAGTGTAATAATTAAAAATTGTTATGATTGATTACAGTGAATGAAAGAAATTGAAATTACTTTCATTTCCCCTGCCTCAATCGAAAAAATAGTCAAAGTAAAGTGGGCTTCCTACGATCATGAGGATCGATTTAAGAACGATAAAATCCTATTTGATTGTTTAAACGACTAGATTTAGATGAAATTAAAGACGACTCAATAGAGTAGAGAGAACACACTAATTCCAAACGTGGAAAAAACATACCGTATTTATAGGGATAACCTACCTTCATTTTAATTCTGCCGAAGCGAAGTCATTATTGATTGATTGAGCCGTACGGGGGAAAACTTCGTATAGAAGAAAGCTCAACCTGCAGAGATTGTTGGATAAGGGATAACCACCCGCCTTAAAGCAAGGATATTTGAATAAATCAAAGCTAATTGAGATGGTTATGAGTTCAATGCTTGATCCCATTTTTCCAAAACCTATTATATGTTCGTTTAGTAGAGTAGTCTTCGTTACAATGGGTTAGGTAAAGATTGCGTTTATGTTTAATACAACCTATTTTTCGTTTTACCAAAATAGATCTAAAATCAAGTTAATAATATCGAGAAATAGCTAAATGAAATAATGAGAGGCCGGATAGAAGATATGGGGGAGGGGGGAGCTTATCGTTCCGTCAAGTCATTTCTTCCCATTAAAATTAAATGGGGGAGAAAGAACAAAAATAATTTATCCATCTCCGCTCCAGGAGGTGGTCCGATCCGTCCCCTGTTGAACTCCCGGTCGACTAGCTTCCTTCTAACTAACCCTATCATTATAGATTCTTTTGCTTTCTACGGAATAAGAAGAAAAAATAGAAAAATCGTAAATCCTGAAGTAATTAATAAAAAAAAAAAAAAATAAAATAAAAAGAAAGAAGAATTTCTCTCTCAACTTGACTTACTCTGATTTATATTCTCAAGATTCATTTATTCCTTTTCATCCATTCTTCCAGTATACTCTATTATTTTATTCTCAGGGTTGCTAACCCAACGGTAGGGTAATTGGCTCCCAAAAGTTTTATAAGACTACGATTAATCGACCTAGCGGAAAAAAAAAGTAGTTTCATTACAGAATTTTTATCAAGCTTAATTTGATCAAAATCTCTTTGTTAGTATCATAATGGAAGGAAAAGATTCGGATTGCTTTGTGAAAAAAGATCCACTGCTCAAGCGGAAAAAAAAAGTTAATGGATAAGGCTAGATGGCTTGAATCATAGGTGGAACCAGAAGAACGAGCTCCCGTTTATTCAAAGATCCCATTTCATATTCTCCTTACTAATGGGATCTTGGAAGTTAGGAGTAAATTAGTAACCAATATGAGAGAGAAGGATTGTTCCTACAAGAAGGGTATTCTTATTAGAATTAGAAATGAATCTTGAATATTCGGATAAATAAATAGAAAAAAAAAAAAAATAAATACAAATGTGTAAAAGAATAACCAGTGTACTTACTAAATAAAGTGATTTATAGGTCAGGTAAGCGATCAGTTTGCAAAAAGAGATCCATTTTTCGAAAAGATTAATGCTTTTTTACAAGGAATCAAATAAGTTTTAGATAAAAATATTTGATATCTTTTTTTATCTCTGAATAAATGAAAATAAATCTATCCGATCTTCACGTGGATCGCACTATGCATCATTTCTCATCCCAAGGAGTTATTCATATGAGAACCATAGCTTGGGTTTTATCTGAAATAAAGAAGCTACGAAGAAATCAAAAAAATATCTTGTGGCAGCAACGCTTTTTATATAAGCTTCTCCTTCATGATGATATTTACGCAATTGCTTATAATTGTTTTTCAAATAAATTGAGTTTAAAACGAAAAGAGGATTCAGGCCCAAGCAACAATCATTTAAGTTTCATAATCATAGAGCGTCTAATTGGTAGAATACGTCAACAAGACCTTCCAGATACTTTTTTATCTTTATCAAGGAAGCATCTTGGAAGGAAGGGTGATAAAAAAAATAAATCTTTCGATTACTATATCAATTCTTCTTGTGGATCAATTCGAGAAGGTCCGACTATAGTTCTGCAAATCCATTTCTTGATGCAATTTCAACCCTTGCTAAGGGAAACGAATGAATGGAATAGTTTTCGATCTATTCATTCCATATTTCCTTTCATGGAGGATCATTTTTTGTATTCCTATTGTTTCTTAGGTACTAAATTACCCTATTCTCTTCATCCAGAAGTACTTATTCGAATTTTTCGTCGACGGATTTAAGATGCTCCCTTTCTACACCTATTACGATTTATTCTCCACGAACAACAAAATCTAATTATCTCAAATACACCCATCTTTTTATCTCCAAGAGAAACAAATAGGTTATCCATATTTTTATGGAATTACTATATATATGAATCCGAATCTACTTTAGTTTACCTTTGGAAAAAAACCTTACATTTTGAATCGTTCTCCGCTTCACCCGATCAAGCTAACTCTATTCAAAAGATCGAGCATATTGCAAAGCCATCATATGTTGCGAAGCCACCATGGATGATTACTCCACCGGAAAAAATCTATTTTTTCGTGAAAAAACCTTCTATTCATTATGCAAGATATGAAAACAATTACATGGTAGCTTTGAAAGGTACTAAATATTTAGCCCAGAGATGGAAGCATTTTTTCTTAAGACTTTGGCAATATCGTTTTCATTTTTGGTTTCAACCATACAGGATACGCATTCAAAAATCATCCAAAGATTGTTTTCCTTTTTTGGGTTATATCCTAGGTATTGGACCCAAAATCACCACAGTTCAAGCCGAAATGGTGGACGATTTACCCATTGCTACCAGTCTTCCTACCAGAGAATTGTGTGCTATAACTCCAATTTCCGATCTAATCGGATTATTAGCCAAAGAAAAATTTTGCAATACTTTGGGACATCCAATTGGTAAATTAGCTTGGACTACTCTAAGAGATGATGACATTCTCAACCGATTCGATCAAATTTGGAAAAATATCGGCTATTATTATAGTGGATGTTCAAATAAAGAGGGGTTGTATCAAATACAATATATACTTCGATTTTCATGTGCGAAAACTTTGGCTTGTAGGCATAAAAGTACAATACGCGTTGTGTGGAAAAAATATGGTTCAAAACTGTTTCCGAGATCCTCTTTTTCGGAGAAACCAGAGTTAATATCCCCGTTTCTCCCCAAGGTTCATTATCATAAAAAAAAATTTTGGTATTTGGATATTATCCAAATAAATTCTTTAGCAAATTCGTTGCAAAAAAGAGATATACTCGAATCCGAAACTGATTCTACTAACGAGAGGCTCGTCGGGCAATTCAATTGCCGAGACTCAAGATAATCTTGTGAAAGAACTGAAGTGTGATGAGATGATAGGTACGTACATAGCATAGAGAGAGCCATGTGCAATGAAAATTGCAAACGCGGAAACCCGGCCCCCAGAGGAGATTAATTCACCCACTTTCATCCGATCAATTGGGTTCGAGCCCCGGCCCCGGTCAACCCGAACCCAATTGATCGGATTCAATTCATACTTTTTTCTTTCTCTCACACTTTAAATTTGAAATAGTATATAATGGGTATGTTTCCCTATTGATGAGATGAAGACGAAATGATATTTGTTATGTCGTCATTAATGCGAGTAAGTTAAGTTATGTAACATAGGCTACTTATGTCACCCCCAATCATTTAATTACTTACTGTTTTACGTATTTAAGAATCTGGATCTCTGAAGAAAAAACGGGGGGTTGACAACAAGGGGGTAACTCCGTATAATATAGAATAACAAGCATACAAAATAGAATATTTGTGCTTGGGTAATAATTCTTATTCAACAAGCCAAATTTTACCATGACCGCAATTATAGAGAGACGCGAAAGCGAGAGCCTATGGGGTCGCTTCTGCAATTGGATTACCAGCACCGAAAACCGTCTTTACATTGGATGGTTTGGTGTATTGATGATTCCTACCCTACTAACTGCAACTTCTGTATTCATCATTGCTTTTATCGCAGCTCCTCCAGTGGATATTGACGGTATCCGTGAGCCCGTTTCCGGTTCTCTCCTTTACGGAAACAATATCATCTCTGGTGCCATCATCCCAACTTCTGCAGCTATCGGTTTACACTTCTACCCTATCTGGGAAGCAGCTTCCGTTGATGAATGGCTATACAATGGTGGTCCCTACGAACTAATCGTTCTTCACTTCCTACTTGGTGTAGCTTGCTACATGGGTCGTGAATGGGAACTCAGCTTCCGTCTGGGTATGCGTCCCTGGATTGCTGTTGCATATTCAGCTCCCGTTGCAGCCGCTACCGCTGTTTTTTTAATCTACCCCATCGGTCAGGGAAGCTTCTCCGATGGTATGCCTCTGGGAATCTCTGGTACCTTCAACTTCATGATTGTGTTCCAAGCTGAACACAACATCCTTATGCATCCATTTCATATGTTGGGTGTAGCTGGTGTATTCGGTGGCTCTTTATTCAGTGCTATGCATGGTTCTCTAGTAACTTCAAGTTTGATCCGAGAAACCACGGAGAATGAATCTGCTAATGCAGGTTATAAGTTTGGTCAAGAGGAAGAAACCTATAACATCGTAGCTGCTCACGGTTACTTTGGCCGGTTGATCTTCCAATACGCTAGCTTTAACAACTCCCGTTCTCTACACTTCTTCTTGGCTGCTTGGCCTGTAGTAGGTATTTGGTTCACCGCGTTGGGCATCAGCACCATGGCTTTCAACCTAAATGGTTTCAACTTCAACCAATCTGTAGTTGACAGCCAAGGTCGTGTAATCAATACCTGGGCTGACATTATCAACCGTGCCAACCTTGGTATGGAAGTTATGCACGAACGTAACGCTCACAACTTCCCTCTAGATTTAGCTTCTGTTGAAGCTCCTTCCGCAAACGGTTAATTAATGTCTCTACAGATTCCTAGTTATTATCGATAAAAAGATAGTAACTCAGTCATAACTTTTCAACCTTAACATTGAAAGTTAGGATCAAACAGGGGGTTCTCGGAGAAAGATAATGACCCTGGTTAATTGAAAGGGAGACCGCGGGGGTCCCTGCTGCTTAAAGGGGCCGGGCCTCTAGAGAGTCCCTAGAAAGGGAAGGGGGGATCTCAAAAATCCCCCCTAACCACCTTCAGGGTCATTATCATATCCGAATGGAATGAATGAGTAGAAGGGGGGCGGACGTAGCCAAGCGGATTAAGGCAGTGGATTGTGAATCCACCACGCGCGGGTTCGAGCCCCGTCGTTCGCCTGCGTTTATGAAAAGAATTCCGGTAATTGGTTGAAAAAATAAGAGAAGACTTAGTCTATATTTAGAAAATTAGATAAGGTATAGAGAATTTTAGTGGTGAAATGGTGGACACACGAGATTCGGAATCCCGTAAGAGCATGGGGTCCGAGTCCACTTTAAGTAAGTGAGGTTTTGCTAAATGGCGAAACTACCCTAGTTCCTTTTTAATAAATGAATTCTGAATCAAAATAATTTGGTGATTCGGGATTGACGGGGCTCGAACCCGCAACTTCCGTCTTGACAGGGCGGTACTCTAACCGATTGAACTACAATCCCATTAAAAACAGTTTAGTTATTGTGTCGATCAAAAACTTATGTGTCAAATATATTCTTTACAATTATCGTAATTGTTATGTCTGGGTGGAATTAGAATAGATACGTTTCTCTACGAATGGGACCATATCGATAGACGAAAACGAAACGGGATCTTTGTTATTGAAGCAGTAATCCCATTATGGAGCAGAATAAATAGTAATCTTTTCTTGATGCTGAATGTTCAGATCAACCATAGAAAGAAACTTCATATAATAAATTGATTGAATAATGAATGGATTGATAAGTTGACATGACATTGGGTCGAGCTGGATTTGAACCAGCGTAGGCATTGCCAGCGGATTTACAGTCCGTCCCCATTAACCACTCGAGCATCGACCCAGTCAGTTGGAAGGGGGAAGAAAGGCTTTTACCCCTCCCCTCTCCCTTATATCGGGATGGAAATAGAAACGGGTGCGGAAAGTTCTCGGGATATTTGTGATTCCAAAAACTTTTAGTACCCCCAGGGGAATTCGAATCCCCGTCACCTCCGTGAAAGAGAGATGTCCTGGGCCTCTAGACGATGGGGGCTTATCCTTATCCTTATGTTACTCAATTCATTATTTACTGTCAATAGTATGGTTCATTTCATTCCAATAATATTTCCAATTATTAGTTTCGTTTTCACCTGCGGGAGATGGATGGGCTAACATCTGAGGTTCACACATTCCACCCAGTGATATATATATATTATTTGAAGCCGAGCTTTGTTTCCCACCTCCGATAATTTAGGTACTTTGAATCCAGTTTTATGCTATATCAGAGGAAACTTATATTTATTATACGAATAACGTCTTATCTATTTGGATTCATTATTGAATATTACAAGATTTTAATCAACAATCAATAGTTTATTTATTAGGTCTTATTTCCTCGATCAGATTGGACGAAACAACTTGCTCATTCAAAAATCTACGAAGTTTTTGAATATAAATTGTATTTAAAACCTTCTATATTCGAGTATGAAGCAAGTTCGGAGCAGGGGTTAAATATAAAAAAAAAAGGTAATTTTTTTTATTCAATATATATAAGTCAGGGCGAACTTACCTTTCTCATAGAAGATTAACTGTGGTTCATTCCATAATATTATATTCTCCCTCTAGAGAATCAATACGCCTTTTACTCGCCCATCTCATTCTAGAACATAATGTTATGTTTGTCATTAAATACCTACTATATCCTAGTTTATTTCCATAGTTACTGCTAGGTCAAATGGTAGAAACTTAATTTTATTATAATTTGTTTATGAAATAATATTTTGGACTTTGGGGTGGGAAGGGAAAGGGAACATATGCTTTATTTTTCCTCCTCCGCGGGAGAATAAAGAAAGTAATCCCTTTTCGAACTAACTTTATCACCATCTTTATCTCCTACAATCTATTTCTCCTAATTGAAACACCTCGAGGTGACTAATTATTTCCAGGGTCGAAATGACCATTCCGTACGGAAATAATTAATCGAGTTGCCCATACATAGCATCTTCCCGGAGAGGAGGTTAAAGAATTTAATTAAGAATCATATGATGTGCAATGGAATTGGAAAAATCTGAGAAGGATCCGCATTACGGAAATGACCAATAAATGATTCTAATACTAATAATAAAGTAAATAATAATGAAAATAAAATTAGAGTCGATTTTATTGGTTCTAGGTTTTGACGATCCACATGGATTGCATTAACTAAATGACTTGCATAACCTATATGATTTTTATTATTCACTTCTATGCATATGGAAAGATTGGACCAGAAATAAGCTATATATTATTATGAACTAGTTGACATTTTCCTGATTTTTTAATCAAACTATATTTGTTCTTGCAATAATACAATTCTTTCCCTCAAAGAAGCCCTTTTAACTCAGTGGTAGAGTAACGCCATGGTAAGGCGTAAGTCATCGGTTCAAATCCGATAAAGGGCTTCCATATTTTATCCATAGCCATAGAAGGTATTCTATTCCATTTTATATCATCCTGGATGAGAATCCACTCATGAACACTTAATGAATTGGAATAGTCAGATGAGAAGGAAAGTTTTATAAAAAAACATAATAATTTGAATAATTACAATTTAAAATTTATAATTCTAATTCTCTATATTGAACAAAAATAATATATAGTGGTCTTATAAGTTTCCATTTTTTAGCAACTCGGGAGTGGAGTATTATTGCTCCACCCAGTCCGACTCTCGTGGATAATTGCGTGGAAATATCTATTAGCTCATAACATGATGGATTACCTATTTTGGTACGAACCGGGAGGAAAGAAAGAATGAATGGGGCATTAGTTAAGGTTAGTCAAGAGTTAGGAGCTTTCCATCATATATATACGATCGATGTATGTCCGAAGAAAGGAATGAAATTGTAAGGGATGGTGTAATTAGGGGTTTTTTGGCCCCCCGAGAATTAATCCCTTAGATCAGATCAACAGGGGAAATTATGAATAATATAATGAATGATCAATATTTGATCAAAAAAATCCCTTTATTTTATGAGGGTGAGCGGGGGAAATGGAAAGTGAGAAAGATCATCAATTTTCTGAAAATAGTAAACTTGACTTATTATATTGTATATAAGTTGGCTACCCTAATATCAAAATTGACTCAAAATCGTAAATGTGAATTTTATATCAAAGATAAGTCTGGAATCAAATCAGGCTTTTCAAAATGAAAAAGAATTTAATTTTTCATTCACATTAAAATGTTTAAATTTTGAGAATTGAATCCCGCCTCTTTCCCCTCTTTCCTTCTCCTACTGCTTGCTCCCCATAAGTTGAAAAGTCTCTTGGTTTATAAATACATATGTATATATATCCTATTTTTTACGGAAGGAGAATATAAAATAGATGCATCCCGATGAAATAAGGATAAGAGATGTTACTTCTATTATTTGAACAGATCTAAGAAGGGTATTCAAAGAATTTCAATAATATTGGGTTAAAGGGACATCAAAAGGAAGGGGAATCAATCCTTGTGGGAAAAAATACTAGGGAGAAAAGAAAAGCTTACCTACCCTCTAAAAGGTCTTTGCTAAGTCCGTTTCGAGACCAGACAAAGATTCATTCTATCTATATCGAATGCTTTGAACCAACAAATGGACTATGATGATACATTTACAAAATTGATCAGAGAATTCTTTGGAGGGGGCAAAGAAAGAAAAAGGATCGTCCGTGGATGATTGAATATGATATCTTTCAATGATTCGATAGTGATAAGGTGCCCAAAAATGGTTGAAATAGTTGAATGGGAGAATCACTATGACTATAGCCATTGGAAAGTTTTCCAAAGAGCAAAAAGGTTTATTTGATAACATGGACGACTGGCTAAGGAGAGATCGTTTTGTATTCGTGGGTTGGTCTGGTCTATTGCTTTTTCCCTGTGCCTATTTTTCTCTGGGTGGATGGTTTACGGGTACAACCTTTGTAACCTCATGGTATACTCACGGATTGGCTAGTTCTTATTTGGAAGGTTGTAACTTTCTGACTGCCGCAGTCTCTACTCCTGCTGATAGTTTAGCACACTCTTTGCTGCTATTATGGGGTCCTGAAGCACAGGGAGACTTTACTCGTTGGTGCCAATTGGGTGGTTTATGGACCTTCATTGCTCTACACGGTGCCTTTGGTTTAATAGGTTTCATGTTGCGCCAATTTGAACTTGCTCGATCTGTACAATTGCGTCCCTACAACGCAATTGCATTCTCTGGTCCGATTGCTGTTTTTGTTTCTGTATTCCTGATCTATCCATTGGGCCAGTCTGGTTGGTTCTTCGCACCCAGCTTCGGTGTAGCAGCTATCTTCCGATTTATCCTTTTTTTCCAGGGTTTCCACAATTGGACTTTAAACCCATTTCATATGATGGGAGTCGCTGGAGTATTGGGTGCTGCTCTTCTATGTGCTATTCACGGTGCTACTGTGGAAAATACTCTATTCGAGGATGGTGATGGTGCAAATACATTCCGTGCTTTTAACCCAACTCAATCTGAAGAGACTTACTCCATGGTTACTGCTAATCGTTTCTGGTCCCAAATTTTCGGTGTTGCTTTCTCCAACAAACGTTGGTTACATTTCTTCATGTTATTCGTACCCGTAACTGGTTTATGGATGAGTGCTATCGGAGTAGTTGGTCTAGCCTTGAATCTGCGGGCATATGACTTTGTCTCTCAGGAGATCCGTGCAGCAGAAGATCCTGAGTTTGAAACTTTCTACACCAAAAATATTCTTTTGAACGAAGGTATTCGTGCTTGGATGGCGGCCCAGGATCAGCCTCATGAAAACCTTGTATTCCCCGAGGAGGTTCTACCCCGTGGAAACGCTCTTTAATGGAACCTTGGCTTTAGGTGGTCGTGATCAAGAAACCACTGGCTTTGCTTGGTGGGCCGGTAATGCCCGACTTATAAACTTATCTGGTAAATTACTTGGTGCCCACGTGGCTCATGCCGGATTGATTGTGTTCTGGGCTGGAGCGATGAACTTATTTGAAGTAGCTCATTTCGTACCGGAAAAGCCTATGTATGAACAAGGTTTAATTCTACTTCCCCATCTGGCTACTTTGGGATGGGGAGTAGGTCCTGGCGGAGAAGTTGTAGATACCTTCCCATACTTTGTATCCGGAGTACTTCACTTAATCTCTTCCGCAGTTTTAGGTTTTGGGGGTGTTTATCACGCACTTATCGGACCCGAAACTTTAGAAGAATCCTTTCCATTTTTCGGTTATGTATGGAAAGATAAGAACAAAATGACCACTATTTTAGGTATTCACCTAATCTTGCTAGGTGTTGGTGCTCTCCTTCTAGCGTTCAAAGCCTTGTATTTTGGGGGCGTATATGACACTTGGGCTCCCGGTGGTGGAGATGTAAGGAAAATAACAAATCTTACCCTTAGTCCAAGTGTTATATTCGGTTATTTACTCAAATCACCTTTTGGTGGAGAAGGTTGGATTGTTAGTGTAGACAATTTGGAAGATATAATTGGGGGACATGTTTGGTTAGGTTCCATTTGTATTTTCGGTGGAATCTGGCACATTCTAACCAAACCTTTCGCATGGGCTCGTCGTGCTTTCGTATGGTCTGGAGAAGCTTACTTGTCTTATAGTTTAGGGGCTCTTTCCGTCTTTGGTTTTATCGCTTGTTGCTTCGTTTGGTTTAACAATACAGCTTATCCTAGCGAATTTTATGGTCCTACCGGTCCGGAGGCCTCTCAAGCTCAAGCTTTTACCTTTCTGGTTAGAGACCAACGCCTTGGAGCTAACGTAGGTTCTGCTCAAGGACCCACTGGTTTAGGTAAATACCTTATGCGTTCCCCCACTGGAGAGATTATTTTTGGGGGAGAAACGATGCGCTTCTGGGATCTTCGTGCTCCATGGTTGGAACCCCTAAGGGGTCCTAATGGTTTGGATTTAAATAAGTTGGAAAAAGACATACAGCCTTGGCAGGAACGACGCTCGGCGGAATATATGACTCATGCTCCTTTAGGTTCTTTAAATTCCGTAGGTGGAGTAGCTACTGAGATTAATGCAGTGAACTATGTTTCTCCTCGGAGTTGGTTAGCTACCTCCCATTTTGTTCTAGGATTCTTTTTCTTTGTAGGTCATTTATGGCATGCAGGAAGAGCTCGTGCAGCTGCAGCCGGATTTGAAAAAGGAATTGACCGTGATTCCGAACCTGTCCTTTCTATGACACCCCTTAACTAGAGGAGTGAATAGGAATAAGTAAGCTGGAATTACAGCTCAGCTAAGAAAAAGCTTCCCCGAATACGAGTGATAAATACCGTCTTTGCAGGTTCCTGCTGAAAGCTCGGCTATTCATAGCCGAGCTTTCAAATCAATTGATATTGATAACTAGATTCGTGAATGAGATGATCCTTCGACGGAAGGAGAGAGAGGGATTCGAACCCTCGATAGCGCTAAAACTATACCGGTTTTCAAGACCGGAGCCATAAACCACTCGGCCATCTCTCCTAAAATCCATTCTATGTAACTGTAACTTCTTTCGGTAGCATCTATAATAAATATCGGTACCATAATCATTAGTAAATATTTATATTGTGTGAATAACATATAATATCTCTCTTTTGAAAGAGATGCAAAAAGTATCATCTGGAGATGGGAGAAGTTAATAAGGCTCAATTATCGATATAGTCGAATTAAATTGTTTATATGATACATTTGGCTTGGTTTTCAAGATCTATGCCAGATAGGGATCAGATGGTATAATCCGTTTCATTCGTTAAGAACCTGGAAAACCACAACCATGACTATTGCCTTTCAGTTGGCTGTGTTTGCATTAATCGCGATTTCATTTCTCCCAGTAATTGGTGTGCCTGTTGTGCTTGCCTCTCCTGACGGTTGGTCAAGTAACAAAAATGTCGTATTTTCGGGTGCTTCGCCACGGATCGGATCAGTCTTTTTAGTAGGTATCCTTAACTCCTCCATATCCTAAGTTTTTGGCTGAGTTGCAACACCCCCTCCCTTGGTTGAATTAAAACACTGAGGCACAAAATCTAAAGTGTTTCCCAGGGGAGGGTTGGGTTCCATTACCGATTCGTCTTTCAATAAAAGAATAAGCAGTTTAAATTTGCATTATTAATCAAAAATTGACTATATAATAGTGAATCTACTAATATAGTGGAGAATAAGAGAAAAGCAGTTGCGGGTATGGTTTAATGGTAAAATTCCTCCTTGCCAAGGAGAATATGCGGGTTCGATTCCCGCTACCCGCCCATTCCCCCAAAAGGATATAAGTGGAATATAGAATCAATATAATCTTAGATTCGTTTTTTTATTCTTGAATAAAATAAAGGTATAGAGATTCAAACATAAACTGGAAAAGGCTAAAAACTTTGGTTTTGGCGGAGACGGGATTTGAACCCGTGACCTCAAGGTTATGAGCCTTGCGAGCTACCAGGCTGCTCTACCCCGCGCAATTTATATATATATTATTATTATTATTAATTAATATATAAATATGCTTCACTGGACAAGTAATATAATATTTGAACATCAAGAATTTGCCCTTTAGGAATTATTCTCATCCAATCTTTCCGAATTTTTTATTCTTTACCAACTAGATTTTGTTACTCCGGGCAACAAACATGCATGAGCCATCTCACGAAGCACGTGCCTAGATAAGCCAAAGTCTCGATAATTAGCTCTAGGTCTTCCAGTCAGGAAACAACGACGATGAAGACGTGTAGGTGCACTATTACGTGGTAAGGATTGTAATTCTCTATGAATTTCCCATTTTTCATCTAATGAGAAAACCTTACTTATCCTCTCTTTTAAAGATTGACGAATAGAATGGTATTTTTGTTCCAACTTTTGCTTCTTTTCCTCCCTCTGGATAAGACTCTTTCTTGCCATAGTGGTTCAATTAATAATAAATAACATTTTTATGTCAAATTTTGGAAGGAAAGAGGATTCATCTCTTTCTCTACTTCTTCTTTCACTCCTAACTATTTCATTCAGTGGAATGGAATTAGGCCTACCATTAGTCTAAGTCTAGTCAGTCCCGATCCAAGGGTAGGCTTAATTCAATAATTCTGATCTTACTAGAGATGATGACTAGCCAAATTTGCCTGATGTAGAAGCAATTAGGAAAGCCGCATAAGTAAATATATAACCCACAGAAAAATGAGCTAATCCAACTAATCTTGCTTGAACAATAGAAAGAGCCACTGGCTTATCCCTCCAGCGCACCAAATTAGCTAGAGGTGTACGTTCATGAGCCCATGCTAGAGTCTCAATAAGTTCCTGCCAGTATCCACGCCAAGAGATAAGAAACATGAATCCAGTAGCCCAAACAAGATGCCCAAATAGGAACATCCATGCCCAAACGGATAAACTGTTCATACCAAATGGATTGTATCCATTAATAAGTTGCGAGGAATTTAACCACAAGTAATCTCTTAACCATCCCATTAAATAAGTAGAAGATTCGTTGAATTGAGCTACATTTCCCTGCCATAAGGTAATATGCTTCCAATGCCAATAGAACGTAACCCATCCAATAGTATTTAACATCCAAAAGACTGCCAAATAAAAAGCATCCCAAGCTGAAATATCACAAGTACCACCTCGTCCCGGACCATCGCATGGAAAACTATAACCAAATTCTTTTTTGTCTGGCATTAGCTTGGAGCCACGTGCATCTAAAGCACCCTTTACTAGGATCAACGTGGTTGTGTGTAAACCCAAAGCAATGGCATGATGAACCAAAAAATCTCCGGGACCTATGGTTAGAAATAGCGAGTTACTATTATTATTAATAGCATCCAACCAACCGGGTAACCAGATGCTTTGACCAGCATTAAACGCTGGACTATTTGCCGAGGATAGGAGTACATCAAAACCATATAAAGCTTTGCCATGAGTGGATTGGATCCATTGAGCGAATACGGGTTCAATCAAGATTTGTTTCTCCGGAGTACCAAAAGCGAGCATAACATCGTTATGGACATAGAGTCCCAAGGTATGAAAACCCAGGAATAAACTAGCCCAACTTAGATGAGATATGATAGCTTCTTTATGTTCCAACATTCTCGCCAATACATTACCCTTATTCTGTTCCGGATTGTAATCCCTAATAAAGAATATGGCTCCATGAGCAAACGCACCCGTCATAATAAACCCAGCAATGTACTGATGATGAGTATATAATGCAGCTTGAGTAGTGAAGTCTTGTGCTATGAATGCATAAGCAGGTAAGGAATACATATGTTGAGCCACTAAAGAAGTAATAACTCCCAGAGAAGCTAAAGCAAGACCTAATTGAAAGTGTAGAGAATTATTGATTGTGTCGTAAAGGCCCTTATGTCCGCGTCCCAATCGGCCTCTCGGAGGAGTATGTACTTCTAGAATCTCCTTTATACTATGCCCAACTCCAAAGTTAGTTCTGTACATATGACCGGCTACAAGGAAAACAAGGGCAATAGCTAAATGATGATGAGCAATATCAGTCAACCATAAACTTTGAGTTTGCGGATGAAATCCTCCGAGGAAGGTTAGAATAGCAGTACCTGCTCCTTGGGAAGTACCAAATAAATGACTACCGGAATCAGCATTTTGAGCATAAACGCTCCACTGCCCCACGAAGAGAGGCCCTAAACCTTGAGGGTGCGGTAATGCGGTCAGTAAATTATCCCATCTTACGTGCTCACCCCTTGATTCGGGAATGGCAACATGAACTAGATGCCCCGTCCAAGCCAAAGAACTTACTCCAAAGAGTCCTGACAAATGATGATTGAGACGAGATTCAGCGTTTTTGAACCACGAGACACTTGGTTTCCATTTAGGTTGTAAATGCAACCAACCCGCTATCAAAGAAAGAGCAGAGAGAATTAGCAAAAAGGGAGCTCCGGTATAAAGATCCTGATTAGTACGCAAGCCAATCGTGTACCACCATTGATAAACGCCGGAATAAGCAATATTGACTGAGCCTGGAGCCCCTCCTCGAGTAAACGCTTCTACAGCTGGTTGACCGAAATGGGGGTCCCATATTGTATGAGCAATAGGTCTTGTATGTAAAGGATCTTGTACCCATGCTTCGAAATTACCTTGCCAAGCTACATGGAATAAATTACCGGAGGTCCACAAGAAGATTATTGCTAACTGACCAAAGTGAGAAGCAAAAATTTTTTGGTAAAGACGCTCTTCAGTAATATCATCATGGCTCTCGAAGTCATGTGCGGTAGCAATACCGAACCAAATACGACGAGTAGTTGGGTCTTGGGATAGGCCCCGGCTGAATTTCGGAAATCTTGATGCCGTAATGCTTTTCGGATCCTCCTAGCCATTATCCTACTGCAATGATTCTTGCTAGGAAGAATGCCCATGTCGTGGCAATTCCACCCAGGAGGTAATGAGCTACCCCCACAGCACGGCCTTGTACAATACTTAAGGCTCTAGGCTGGATAGCAGGAGCAACTTTTAATTTGTTGTGAGCCCAAACGATAGATTCGATGAGTTCTTGCCAGTATCCACGACCACTAAATAAGAACATTAGACTGAAAGCCCAGACAAAGTGAGCACCCAAGAATAGAAGACCATATGCAGATGACGAGGAACCATAGGATTGGATTACTTGAGAGGCCTGTGCCCATAAAAAGTCGCGAAGCCATCCATTAATGGTAATTGAACTTTGTGCAAAGTTTCCTCCTGTAATATGAGTCACTATACCTTGGTCACTTATACTACCCCAAACATCAGATTGCATTTTCCAGCTAAAGTGAAATATTACCACTGAGATTGAGTTATACATCCAAAATAAACCTAGGAAAACATGATCCCAAGCAGATACTTGACACGTTCCTCCCCTTCCGGGTCCATCGCAGGGAAAACGAAAACCAAGATTAGCTTTATCGGGTATTAAACGAGAACTGCGAGCAAATAAAACACCTTTAAGTAGGATCAATACAGTTACATGGATAGTAAATGCATGAATGTGATGTACCAAAAAGTCTGCGGTTCCTAACGGAATTGGTAACAAAGCCACCTTGCCACCCACTGCTACTAAGTCACCACCTCCCCAGGTTAAGCTGGTGCTTGCTGCTGAATTGGGAGCCGTTAAACTAGGTGCTATAGCATGGGTATTTTGTACCCATTGGGCAAATACAGGTTGTAATTGTATAGCAGTATCTGAGAACATGTCTTGGGGACGTCCTAAAGCACTCATGGTGTCATTATGGATATATAAGCCGAAGCTGTGGAACCCTAGGAAGATACATGCCCAGTTGAGATGTGATACTATTGCATCGCGGTGTCTAAGAACACGATCTAATAAATTGTTGTATTGAGTGGTTGGATCGTAGTCCCTTACCGCGAAGATGGCTGCATGTGCAGCAGCTCCAACTATGAGAAATCCACCAATCCACATGTGATGTGTGAACAAAGAAAGTTGAGTACCATAGTCAGTAGCCAGGTATGGATAAGGAGGCATGGAATACATGTGATGAGCTACCACAATTGTTAAAGAACCTAGCATAGCTAGGTTGAGAGCCAATTGAGCATGCCATGAGGTGGTTAGAATATCATAAAGGCCCTTATGTCCTTCACCCGTAAATGGACCTTTATGAGCTTCTAGAATCTGCTCCAGGCTATGACCAATGGCCCAATTAGTTCTATACATATGACCGGCTATAAGAAAGACAACTGCAATAGCTAAATGATGATGGGCAGTATCGGTCAACCACAACCCCCCCGTTATTGGATTTAGTCCTCCACGAAAAGTTAAAAAATCCGAATATTCTGACCAATTTAGGGTAAAGAATGGGGTTAGCCCTTTAGCGAAACTTGGATAAAGTTGAGCTAAAAGATCACGATTTAGAATGAATTCATGAGGAAGAGGGATTTCTTTAGCATCTACTCCAGCGTCTAAAAGTTGGTTAATAGGTAGAGAGACGTGTACTTGGTGTCCTGCCCAGGATAGAGAACCTAATCCTAAGAGTCCTGCCAGATGATGATTCAACATAGATTCTACATCTTTGAACCAGGTCAATTTGGGAGCAGCTTTGTGGTAGTGAAACCAACCAGCAAAGAGCATTAACGCTGCGAGAACCAATCCACCTATTGCAGTAGAGTACAGTTGTAATTCACTAGTTATCCCAGAGGCTCGCCAAATTTGGAAAAAGCCAGAGGTTATTTGTATTCCCCGAAAACCTCCACCTACATCTCCATTTAGAATTTCCTGACCCACTATTGGCCAAACAACCTGAGCACTAGGTTTAATTTGAGTAGGATCACTAAGCCACGCTTCATAATTGGAGAAACGAGCCCCATGGAAGTACATACCGCTTAGCCAAACGAGAATGATGGCTAATTGCCCAAAGTGAGCACTAAAGACTTTGCGAGAAATATCTTCCAAATCATTGGTATGACTGTCAAAATCATGAGCATCGGCATGTAGGTTCCAAATCCAAGTGGTAGTATTAGGGCCCTTAGCCAGAGTCTTTAAGAAATGCCCAGGTTTAGCCCATTTCTCAAAAGAGGTTTTTATAGGATCCCTTTCTACCGTAATTTTGACTTCTGGTTCCGGTGAACGGATAGTCATCGAAATTCTCCTCTTTCCGGATAGGACACGGGGGAAACCCGCCAAGAGTAATTGGTGAACTTCTGAAAGCTATAGATTCTCCAAACTTTTTTCCTTTACCGGTTTATAACTGGGGCGACTATGATACAGAAGCTACCTAGGGCAGGTATTCAATTTTATTATGACACACCTCAAAGGTGCTTAATGGACCACTATTTGATTGAGTTCTTCCTTAGCTCACAATTGTATTATTACAATAACTATATCATTATATAAGATCAGTTTTAATAAGTCTTTACCCACAGTCTACATTGTATATGCATATACAATGTATACAGCCTAGCTTGTATCTCGTAAAGCAAACAAAAATATGAATATATCGTAATATGATACGGAAAAGACAAAATTCTATTATGTATACATAATATATCATCTGATAATGATTGGTTATACTTAGTTATTCCACAATAATGACCAGATATTGTTGGTTATCCATAAATGAAATGGTTGAAAACGTTTCTATCTTTTGTTAGATTTCTTATCATTCCTCCGAATAGGAACCTATTAAGCATACATAGATAATCTTACTCTTTCTATGAATGCTTAATTTATTCCTACAACGAAAGAATTTTAAAGGAAGAGACTTTAAAGGGAGGGGGGATAATAAAAAAAAATAAGAATCTAATCCGACTACTAGATGGGATACAATTATATCGTTCCTTCAAATCCCATATAATATAAAAAGCCGAGAATATGGAAGGATCAATTATAAATGTATGTTATGCATCTTTAAGACGTCCCGCAATTTTCAACCAATTCTGTGCTTCAATGTAATTGCTTGGAGCAAGTGATATAGCTTGTTCCCAGTAATCAGCAGCTTTGTCGAACCAAGCTTCGGAAGTCTCAAAATCCCCTTGCTGAATGGCTTGCTCTCCTCGGTCGGGATAGGTTAGTCAACTCCAAAAAGGTTCCCTCCCTTAGAACCGTACTTGAGGGTTTCCTACCTCATACGGCTCCATCAAATATTATTAAGTTTCCTTTTTACGTACATAAAGAAATGATGAAATAAATCAAAGAAAATTTATTTGCAAACTATGCTATGGATTCATGTACTCAAAAAGCCGGAATAGTTGGTGAAGTATGTTTGGGATTGAACCCCAAACAGGGGAACCAAATCTTATCCCTTCTCCTACCAAGAACGGGAATTAAATCCAAAAAACATCTCTCTCTTTTTTTTTAGAGATGTAATTTTTTTTTTCGAATGGTAACTATCTTACTCCAAGAGGTTCTTTTTAAAAAAAAATACTCGATCGAAAATTTCAATTTATTGAAAAGTGTTTTTTTTTTTCCTTAGGATTCGATGCTACACCGCTGCTCGCTCATTAAATCGGCTCTATTACACAAGTTGATTTTATACTATACTTTTTTGTAAGTAAGCGGATTCTGTCGTATCAGCCCAAGCTTCCGATAATTGATCTTTGCGGCGCTTTCTTTATCAATTGAATCATCTTATCCGTAGAGCATATAGTATAGGCTTCATTCATTTCCCCATGTCCGGGCTCCCATGAGGATTTCCTTTCTACAGCTAATAAAAACTATTACTTAATAATAGTGAATATGTAGAAACCCCTTTTTGTTCATTCCCGGTAGTTCTCAACCAGCAGATTCTGTAGTATAGATAGTCGCACGTAATGACAGATCACAGCCATATTATTGAAAGCTTGTGGCAAGGATGGATTTCGTTCTAATGCTTGGAAATAATATTCTAAAGCCCTCGTATGTTCTCCATTGCTTGTGTGAATAAGCCCTATATTATATGGTATGTAACTTCGATCATAAGGATCAATTTCTAGGCGCATGGCTTCGTAATAATTTTGTAAGGCTTCCGCATATTCTCCTTCAGATTGAGCTGACATTCGTTACGGTTGCTCGAGGAAACTGAGCCCCGCTTCAAAACCGTACGTGAGATTTTCACCTCGTACGGCTTCTCCTGTATGGTGTACAAGAAGGGGAATGCTCTATAGAATCAAAAAGATTCTTACCCAATATCATAAACTGGCAGGGGCTAGTGTCTCCATAATTTATCTCTAGCCATCCTTCTTGCAAGGATTAATTTCTGTTGTTAGAAATATAAACTTTAACAATTTCTTCGTTCTCAACGCTTCGTATTTTCCAGGGGTTCGCTACTTCGGCAACCTTCGATGGTTATATGGGTATCCAGAATACAAACGAGATGGAAGTTCGTTGTCCCAACCACAAATTCTTTATCAGCTTCGGAAACCTGATAATTTGTATGAACTATAACGAAGCCTTTGTGTTGTCGATTCCTACACGTAGTGCTTCTCCCCTATGCATGTCCATGGAATAAAAACTTACTTTCTTTTTCAAAGCCTATTTTTTTTTTATGGGTTCAACCCCTTGCTCAATACCATGATTCATAGGAAATTGAAGTATCTAGGGCTGCATCAACCGAGGATACACGGTGGAAGGAATTGTCTCATTATATTCCTGAAACTCACCTTCACTAAGCGTAAGTTTCATATGTTACAATATTCGATTTCAAGGTTGTTCCCGGAATCGAGAATCGAATCACACCATCTCTGTAATAAGTAGATGCTTCTTTTTCCCTTCGAGTAGTTGGAATTACCCGCAACAGAATATCTGCTACAATTGTAGAAGTCTTATCAATAAAATTATCGTTTCTCTGGGATCTAGGCATAGTCAGTTATATTTCCGTTAATCTTTCACCATTTTTTTGAGGATAGATCCATAAATGATCTTTCATTATATTATGAAAAATCATTAACATCTTTTTATTTTACTCGAGATTGGGAGTGAGCATGTAAACAAAGGCATCTCAATCCAATCCCCTTACGAAAGGTTCTCGAGTCATTATTCAATAACCAGAAAAATATTCTTTTCCAGAGAAAGCAAAGAATTATAAAATTCAATTTTAATTTCATTAGTTCAAAAGTAATTCTTACCGAAAGGTAGAATCATCAACATCAATATAAATAACCTTTTTTTGTATAACTCTATCACAATTTTATTGTTCTCAGTATTTGTGATGATCCTCGAATAATCATGTTCCTTCTTTTTCCTAGACGGGCTGGGAAACTAGGAAGGAATAAAAAGAATAATATGTATGTGTCATTATTAATAATGACACATACATATACATATAATATCAAATAGAATCTGCTTTTGTTTTTTAGAGATCTAAGTTCCGAAGAGGTTAAATTTTTGAAATGTATCATTGATATTTAGGAGGAGTTATTCGTCTTTTCAGATGTTTCTTGAAATTTTAAATTCTTTCATTTTTATCTTGTTCCGGGGAATCGGGACAAAATAGAATAGAACTGATTCTACTCCAATAATAACAATTACTAAAAGGATCTTGTTATCTTATAAAGATATGGATTAAACTGGAGAAGTACCATAGAAAAAGGAAAGATGGCCGAGTGGTTTAAGGTGTAGCATTGGAAATGCTATGTAGGCTTTTGCTTACCGAGGGTTCGAATCCCTCTCTTTCCGTATTCACACCTCGATTCTTTGAGATACATTATTCATTAATATACAAAAATCTTTTTGAATTGTGTTTTATATCATTATTTGGATAGAATGGGAATATCTCTAATTCGATCCATAATATATAATGGAACTTTGATTAGTAATTGATTCGTGGTAGAACAAACAAAACATATGGTATGGGAACAATAAAAAGAGATCCGAATCCCCATAAAGCAATTTTTTCTATCTGAAGAATTACCATTGGAAACCCGAATATTCTCTATAAAAACCTATAAAAACATCAAGCATTTTTTTTTTTAAGCTTGACGAGAATGATATTCCACAACTAGCAATTCCTTAATTTTCAAATCAATCCATTCACGATCTATTATCTGATTAACTAATCCTATATTTTGTGATGAATGGAAAGTTGAATGATTCGGTTTTTTATATTTACGAGAGGAATCTCTATTTCTTGTGATCATAGCTTGAGATTTTGGCCGATTCCTCATAGTAATAATATCTTTGGGTTTGCAACGATAACTTGGTATGTTTATTGTACAATAATTGACCATAATATGTTTATGGTTAACCATTTGTCTTGCTCCGGGAATGGTAGGAGCCATACCCAATCCAAGAATGATATTATCTGAACGCATTTCGAGTGATTGTAATGATACTTGGCCTGTTGAGCCCTTGGCTCCCCTAGCAATACGAACATATTCAAGTAATTGTCGCTCGGTTAATCCGTAATGAAAACGCAACTTCTGTTTCTCCTCCAAACGAACACGATATTTAGAGGCTTTTTTACTAGAAGTAGATCTGTTAATAAAATCAGGCTTTTTTTTGTGCGTTTTCTGAGTTGGCCCTGGTAACCTCCCCAGACGGCGTATTATTTTTACGCGGGGTCCTCGGTAACGGGACGTAGGAACTCCTTGTTTTGCAAGAAAAATTGATGAAAGGGGGATAGCATACATAAACTATCCGGTGATGAAACAAATGTTTAATTTAATCTGAAGAAATCTTTATTTTTTTTTTTTTTTACCGGAAAGAATCAAATCTTTTCATTAGAGATTATTCCAATTTGTTCCTCCTCGATTCCCTAATTATTATTTTCATATCCAATTATTGATCTCTCTCATATCTAGAGAATATCTTAACAGAGATTCAATAAACAAACAAATGGAAAGAAATGAATAATCATCCCCATTCTTTTATTTTTCCGAATAATTAGAATAATGAGAGAGACGGGGAGAAATGACAAAGGAAGAGCCAGCTATCGGAGTCGAACCGATGACCATCATATTACATTACAAGTGCGGTACTCTAACCTCTGTCTGGGCTAAGCAGGCTTTATTAAAAAGAAAAGAATTACGCTATGTGAGGAACAAATACTTTTAAATAATATCCATAATAAATAGCTATTTAACCTCCATAATTCAACGAATGATATAGGTTGTATTCAGACTCAATAACACAGATTGTATTTAAGCATAACTGAATTTAAAGAATTGTGACAATGATAAAATCTGAATCAATATTGATAAAAAAAATCTTTATTTTTTCAATTCAGGTAGGAACGAACATTGCATGAAAACTGGAAAAAGGCTATAATTATCTCTGGTCACGGTAAATAATATTAAACATAGAAAGATATACTTTTATTTATAGTTCAATAAATAAGTTTTGGTGAAACTACAGAAATAAAACATGGAATATAATATAATATAATATGCTTCATTCTTATTCTTTCAGAACGGAGGAGGTTATGGCGGAATTGGTAGACGCTGCGGACTTGATTGGATTGAGCCTTAGTATAGGAACTTACTAAGTGATAGTTTTCAGATTCAGGGGAACCTCGGTGGAAACAATAGGCAATCCTGAGCCAAATTCCGTTGTTTCGTTTCATGAACGAACGGGATAGGTGCAGAGACTCGATGGAAGCTATCCCAACGAGTGATCCTCAATACCGTATCTATAAAATAAATCATATAGATATGGATTATATGATATAATGTTTCATCTATTCTTGAAGAGGAAGAAGTGAAAGATACTATCATAGATCATACTCAGATCATGTTATTGTCTGATCAACAATAAGATGCTTAAGTTGATTTAAAATTCGAGGGTCATTCGTCATTCAATATATTTATTTTTCTAAAAGATATTTTTTATCTAATATCTAACGGATCAATCTTAATGGTGGATGACTGGACGAGGTTAAAGATAGAGTCCGATTTTACATGCTAATCTCAGCAACAATGTGAATTGTAGTAAGAAGAAAATCCGTTGGCTTTATAGGCCGTGAGGGTTCAAGTCCCTCTATCCTCAGAGAAAGTTTGATTTATTCCAAATTAAATATCCAATTCAATATTGGGATTTGATACTTTCGGTGGAAAGAATTCCCATAGCTATAGTAGGGAATAGCCAACAAATAAAGTTGAACAGTATCATATTTTTCGTTTCATAATGGGATTCGTAATGGGATAAGGAGGCGACCGAGAACCAACCGGCAAACCCCTTTTATAAAAAAAACAAACTTAAAAAGATTGCGATTAAAGTCTATTTTGCGTAATAAAAGATTGCAATTGAATTACATTTTATGTAATAATAATATAATGGAGAGTAGATGAAGAGTAACTTATACCGAACCATTAAAGATTTGTTTATCAGTTGCTTTTTCTATCTATACTATAATTCCCCGCCCACCCTATAATAGATAAGATTTTTTTTTTGGGGGGGGATTGAGCATAAAAATCCCCAACCGATTAAGGTTGGGATTTAAGATTCATTCGCTTGGTTACAAATGAGCTTTCGGACGGAAAGGTGGGGAAAGGTGGAGCCGGGATAGCTCAGTCGGTAGAGCAGAGGACTGAAAATCCTCGTGTCACCAGTTCAAATCTGGTTCCTGGCATGCATACTATAAATAGTGATAATTTCACTACCTTGAAAGTATGATCATTTTTTTATGGGGAAAGAATCCATCGGTACGTATGTTGTTTCGTTCCTTCCTAGTCCCAGCGTATGTCTCTATCCCATATCAACGCCTTTACGCAAGGATCAATTGGAAAAATAAGGTTTTTATTGAATAAATGGAATCTTTTTTCGGAATGAATATATGTCAAATATTATTTTTGCATAGAATGCGTGATCTTTGATCATGCATAATTGAATCAAGATCCTTTTTATATAAGAAGGGAGGTCTTTGTTGTTGCAAGTGGATGGGACCATGCCGTGCTACTAGCAAGAACCTCCGGATCTTCAAATAATCCTATTTGAGAAACAATAAGATATTATTAATCGGAAGAATAGTCAAGTCATCGCAAAAATCTTTATTATTTTTATCTGAAAAGAATCCTGTGGCTCGTAAAAATCAGGCACAATATGATCCTTGCGTAAAGGCCAACCAATCCGGGTATCGGGCATCAATATACGTTCAAGACGTGGATGGCTTTCATGAATAATTCCCAGCATATCATACGATTCCCGTTCCTGGAAATTGGCACTTTTCCGGATCCAGAAGACAGAGGGAATTCTAGGGTCTTCTCTCGAAATAGAAACTTTTGTACATAATTCTTCAGGTTGATCTGCATCATCTTGTACTCTCGTTGGATGATATACACTAGCCAATAGCCCCCCTGGAGCCACATCATAAGCGCACTGAGAACGAGGATAATTGGAACCATAAACGTATGGAGCGACAGCTACAGAAGGCCAATCCTCGGATTTAATTTGTGAAGTCTCTATGCCTTGGTAATCGAAACCCAAGGATCTATGAGCTAACCTATGTTTGGTTAGCCAAGCTGATAATCGGCCCTACATTTCATTATCTGTAGAAGTATTTGTAGAAAAATCCAACGTATTAATTAGAGTAAAATTTTTGATGGCTCGTTCTTTCGTATCAGATCGCTCTCTTATTCATTAATCCTTGGAAAGATACTTAACTCTTGTATTTCAGTTGTTTCGGGAAGTATTTCTGAAAAAGGGTCCAATTGAGTTTCGGGAAACCGACGAAGTAACCGTTGATTATATCCCCCAGTACGAATATTGGATATAAATTCAAACTGATGATCTGAAGTAAAGAATCTATTTCCCCGTTCAAGCTTAGTTTCATATTCATGCGTTTCCCGAGCTACTTTTTTACGAAGTTTCACTATAGCATCTATAATAGCCTCTGGTTTTGGTGGGCAACCCGGTAAATAAACATCTACGGGAATTAATTTATCTACTCCGCGAACAGTGCTGTAAGAATCTGTACTGGACATACCTCCCGTAATGGTACATGCTCCCATAGCAATTACATATTTGGGCTCGGGCATTTGTTCATACAACCTTACTAAAGAAGGAGCCATTTTCATGGTCACGGTGCCAGCCGTTATTATGAGGTCAGCTTGTCTGGGACTGGATCTTGGCACCAGACCATAGCGATCGGAATCAAATCGTGAACCAATTAACGGGGCAAATTCAATAAAACAACAACTGGTACCATAGGGAAGTGGCCATAAACTGGAAAGCCTAGCCCGATTCGGAAGATCATTAAAAGTAGTTAAGACAATCGAATTTGGAGTTGTCCGATCAAATAAAGACGAATCTATTGAATTTATCACTGGCTTTATAAAATTAAAATTATCAATTTTATTTTTACAGCTAAAATATTTGTAGGTTAAGACCATTCCGATGCTCCTCTCCGCCGTGCATAAACCGAACCAACGATTGGAATAATAACAGGAATGAAAGCTTCGATGAAAGCAGGTATACCCAATTCGCGAAAACTCATAGCCCATGGATAAGGGAAAACTGTTTCAACATCGGGAGTAACAGGAACTGGAGCAAACATATAATAACGAATCTGGAATTGGATCCGAGCATCTCCCATAGGTTCTATACCTGATTCGTAACTAATAAACTTTTCTGGTCCTTTACTAACAGGTGCTAAAGCACCGGAAATTGGAAAAGCTACCAGGGGAATCAGGCTAGCTATTGGTAAAAATAGCAAGAAAAAATTGTATTTCGGGATTGAGAACATGAACACACTCCCGTGAAATAGAACTATATGGGATTGTCGATTTTATCGATTGAATCCCTATCAAAGAATGAATAAACGGAGTATTCACTATACATATATATATTATATATCCCCTTGTTTAAATTTTATTGATCGTTAATTGAGTGGGACCATGCAGCATATAGAATACGAAAATTCTATCGATCGATCTATTTATTTAATTTTCAGTTACTTCAATAGTTTACCCAACCTATGTGTATCTTTGTGATATTCTTGACGGCGCCCCGTGCAAGTGTAATTGTTTCGCAACTTACCATACCGAACAATTAATCAGATAAACGAAGAGGCGACTTTTTTTGTATGGTAACGATCCGGTATTGCGCGAATTTGCCTTTCCAAGAGCTTTTGGCGCTGAATGGAATGAACAACGGGATCGGTGATGTCGGCAGGACATTTCCCTATAAGTACCACCTGTTAAGCTGCTTCCTCGACACGTTATATTCATCATGAGGTTTTAACATTGGGGAAGAATAGAGAAAGGTTGAAATATATTCATATACATACCTTATTTTATTGGTTAACCACGCAACTCGGCCACAACCATTCGAAAATGACTATGATTTATACTGTAAAGATCATTGAGAAATAATCTAATATTCCTTACCGAAAAAACCAAATCGATTTTGGTCTTTCAGAACAAAGAGAGTCTTATTATCCTATTATTCATTACTCGAGATAAAAAAAAAAAAAAATACCTCGGATCAAATTTGATGGATAAGAAAAAACTGCTTCGGTATTTCTAAAGATTCTCTCCTTTCCTTCTCCTCAACTATAAATTCCTATTAATTTAATTTTATATAAATTTCTATAACTGTGAAATAATTGGGTATATTACGGAGATCGGGAAGAATTACCATTTACATAATGGGTTATAGGTACCATACCGAACCTAGTGAAGAGAGGGTGTAGGGCTATACGGATTCGAACCGTAGACATTCTCGGTGAAACAGCTCAATCTTGTTCTTCCTAGAGAATATGCTTTGAACTGCTTTAGGAACCCAACATGCATCTTTCTCGCATTGGGCTCTTCCATCAACCAAGGAAAGGATTAGTTGGTCTGCCATCCTTTCTTCTTCCAAAGAGATAACGGGATGGCTCCGCGTGCTTAAAGAAATTTCCCCAAGCAATCCCAAAGTCTTTCAAAAAGTTTATCGTGTTGACGTAGGTCTGCCTGATTTCCCAGCATGGCTTTGATTTACTCAAAAAGAGTTTCTATTGTTCGAGGAAAGAGTATGAGACTCTATACACCTTTAAGTTCATAGAACGAAAATAGAATATCTTGGGGTCCTCGTATTGTCCCCATCATGCTTAGCATTGAATAAAATAGGATTTTACCATATCAACATTAACTAAATTGTGAATCTAAGTGATAAACTTCAATCCCAATTTTTTGTCATGCTACTGTTCTCCTGGATCGATAGAGTAAGACATAGATATTTCACATAAGATCTCTTATGCGAATCGAATGAATCGATAAACATTTTTTGAGAGGCATTGGCGCACGTGTAAACGAGGCGCTCTACCGCTGAGCTATAGCCCTTTTCTTCCATTCAGATAATAGCTTTATCTATTAACTTCTGTCAAGGTGGATATTGCATCATATAAAATGCTTTAACAAATCTTATTGGATTATTGCCAAAACCGTGTTGTTGCTTATAAGTGCAACAGTGGTTACAATGAAGATGACCTACTTAACTCAGCGGTTAGAGTATCGCTTTCATACGGCGAGAGTCATTGGTTCAAATCCAATAGTAGGTAAAACTTATTAGATTCTATTGAAGGATCAAATAGCACCTAATAAGTTTTAATAATCAATCTCTTAGTAAAAAAGTAATTTTTTTTAGTAGAAAGAGAAAGGTTTTGTTTTTGGAAATCCATTTCTCTCCGTTACTTACTAAAAAATAGTTTAAACTTACTAAAGAGTAGTTTAATTAGAAGCAGAAGAAAAAGTAGTATTGATAGCTTCTAACCGTGCTTTAGCTCTTTTGGACGCCAAATTAGCCTCAATTGTTTGTTTTCTACCTTCAACCCGAGCCAGGTCAGTCTGAGCTTTTTGGAAAGCCTCTCGAGCCTCTTCAGGATCGATCTCTGTAGCTTCTTCCGCCTCATTTACCAATATAGTTATTTGATTATCGTCCATCATAGCAAACCCGCCCATTAACGCCATAGTAGACCATTGCCCATCGAGACGTACTTTCATAATTCCTATATCCAAAGCTGTAAGAAGTGGAGCGTGATTAGGTAATACGCCAATTTGACCACTGTTGGTAGATAGAATGATCTCTTGAACTTCTGAATTCCGGACAGTTCGATTAGGAGCCATTACACGAAGATTTAGGGTCATTTTATTCACTCTCCAAATGCTTGTAAGGTTGCAGCCTTCGCGGTAGCTTCATCAATATTACCTACCAAATAAAAAGCTTGTTCGGGGAGACCATCCAATTCTCCGGAAAGAATCATTTGGAACCCTTTGATCGTTTCTACGAGAGTAACATATTTTCCCGGAGAACCGGTAAAGACCTCTGCTACAAAAAAAGGTTGTGATAAGAAACGTTCGATCTTTCGTGCTCTTGCTACAGTTAAACGATCCTCCTCCGATAATTCATCGAGTCCAAGAATAGCTATAATGTCTTGAAGTTCTTTATAACGTTGTAAAGTTTGCTTAACTCCCTGCGCAGTTTCGTAATGTTGTTCGCCCACAATCCAAGGTTGAAGCATAGTAGAAGTTGAATCTAAAGGATCTACAGCCGGATAAATACCTTTGGCAGCTAATCCTCTCGATAGTACAGTAGTAGCATCTAGGTGTGCAAATGTTGTAGCAGGGGCAGGGTCAGTCAAATCGTCCGCAGGTACATAAACTGCCTGGATGGAGGTTATAGATCCCTCCTTTGTGGAAGTAATTCTTTCTTGCAAAGAACCCATTTCTGTGCTGAGGGTTGGTTGGTAGCCCACAGCAGAAGGCATTCTACCTAATAAAGCAGAAACCTCAGATCCTGCTTGAACGAAACGAAAGATATTGTCAATGAATAGAAGTACGTCTTGCTTATTAACATCTCGAAAATATTCGGCCATGGTTAGAGCAGTTAAACCAACTCTCATACGAGCTCCTGGTGATTCATTCATCTGACCATAGACTAAGGCTACTTTTGACTCTGAAATGTTTTGTTCATTAATCACCTTTGATTCTTTCATTTCCATGTAGAGGTCATTCCCTTCACGGGTACGTTCTCCCACTCCAGCAAATACGGATACACCTCCATGAGCCTTAGCAATGTTGTTGATCAGTTCCATGATTAGTACTGTTTTTCCCACCCCAGCTCCTCCAAATAATCCAATTTTTCCTCCACGACGGTAAGGAGCTAAAAGATCTACTACTTTAATTCCTGTTTCAAAAATTGATAATTTAGTATCTAACTGTGTAAAGGCTGGAGCAGGTCTATGAATAGGAAATTTTGTGCTAGCATCTACGGAACCTGAATTATCAACGGGTTCTCCAAGAACATTAAAGATTCGTCCAAGAGTAGCTTCACCAACCGGCACACTTAGAGGGGCTCCTGTGTCAATAACTTCCATTCCTCTAGTTAGACCATCCGTAGCACTCATAGCTATAGTTCTAACCTTATTATTTCCCAATAATTGTTGTACTTCACAAGTAACACTAATCTCTTGACCAGCCGGATTTTGGCCTTTGACTATTGAAGGGTTATAAATATTGGGCATCTTACCTGGAGGAAAAACCACATCTAAGACTGGACCAATAATCTGAGTAATGTGTCCTACATTCCTGTCAACAAGTGCGGAAACCCCAAAAGCAAGAGGATTTTTTTTCATGAGATTCCAATAGTATTAAATTTGTTTGCTGATTTTACTGATAAAGATCCTTGGTATCAAGTCGATCGGTTAATAATGAATGAATAAAGTTACACTTACATCTCGCCTTACCTATTCAGATTCAATATAAATTAGTCAATTTCTATTCTAGCTCATACTCCCAATAAGTGTAAGAGAGTTCTTTCTATTCTATTCTATTCTTAGGTGAAAATTTCACGGAATTCTATGTAGAATGGGAATTTCGATCATAAAGACTAATTAGCTTTTTTCTTTTTTTTTTCTTCGCTGAAATGTTTGTTTCCAAACAAATATTTGCGTAGATATCAATTACTTTTTGAGGAAAGAGGATGAAAGGGGGAGCAGCTCCTTTCTGCACCACTTACACCAATGATATACCCACGGAAACAGAAGATAATGCCCAATTAATTTATTATTCATAATCTGGAAGAAAATACTTTTGATATAGGAGGTGCGGATTCTGTTCAAGTTTCTTCCTGAGTCTTACCCAGATTGACCCAGAACCTCTTAAGTGTTAAACTGGTTGGTTGATGAGAATAGAAAGAAATTAAAGTATTCAATTTTCAAATGAGAAAAAAAAAAAAAAGACTTACTAAGATGAAGATCTCACTAAAATTAAAGCGAAAAGGTTGCATCACATATCAAGAACAATATACAATGGTAGTGTTTCACCATCGGGGAAGTATCTCCGCCCGAAGATAGGCAAGTATAGTAGGACGGATATTCTATTCATTGTCTTGCAAAAATTTTGAGCATTTGTCGAGCAGACCTTATCCTTGCAAGAGTTATCAATTGAATTGTAGGGAGGGACCCACGTCACCACAAACGGAGACTAAAGCGAGTGTTGGATTCAAAGCTGGCGTTAAAGATTACAGATTAACTTATTATACTCCTGATTATAAGACCAAAGATACCGATATTCTGGCAGCATTCCGAATGACTCCCCAACCCGGAGTACCGCCTGAGGAAGCAGGAGCCGCAGTAGCTGCTGAATCTTCCACCGGTACATGGACCACTGTCTGGACCGATGGACTTACTAGCCTTGATCGTTACAAAGGTCGATGCTATGACATCGAACCCGTTGCTGGAGAAGAAAATCAATATATTGCCTATGTAGCTTATCCTTTGGATCTGTTCGAGGAAGGTTCTGTTACTAACATGTTCACTTCCATTGTAGGTAATGTATTTGGATTTAAAGCCTTACGAGCTCTACGTTTGGAAGATTTGCGAATTCCTCCTGCATATTCCAAAACCTTCCAAGGTCCACCTCACGGTATCCAAGTTGAAAGAGATAAATTGAACAAATATGGTCGTCCTTTGTTGGGATGTACTATTAAACCGAAATTAGGTTTATCCGCTAAAAACTACGGTAGAGCAGTTTATGAATGTCTTCGTGGTGGACTTGATTTTACTAAAGATGATGAAAACGTAAATTCTCAACCGTTTATGCGTTGGAGAGACCGTTTCTTATTCGTAGCAGAAGCTATTAATAAATCTCAAGCGGAAACGGGTGAGATTAAGGGTCATTACCTGAATGCTACCGCAGGTACATGTGAGGAAATGATAAAAAGGGCGGTATTTGCTAGAGAATTGGGAGCGCCTATTGTCATGCATGACTATTTGACAGGAGGTTTTACTGCAAATACTAGTTTAGCCCATTATTGTCGGGACAATGGTCTACTCCTTCACATTCACCGTGCAATGCATGCTGTTATTGACAGACAGAGAAACCATGGTATTCACTTCCGTGTATTAGCTAAAGCATTGCGTATGTCCGGTGGGGATCACATTCACTCCGGTACTGTGGTGGGTAAACTTGAGGGGGAACGTGAAGTAACTTTAGGTTTTGTTGATCTACTTCGTGACGACTACATTGAAAAAGACCGAAGTCGTGGTATTTATTTTACCCAAGATTGGGTATCTATGCCCGGTGTTATGCCTGTAGCTTCAGGGGGTATTCACGTTTGGCATATGCCCGCTCTGACCGAAATCTTTGGAGATGATTCTGTATTACAATTCGGTGGTGGAACTTTGGGACACCCCTGGGGGAATGCACCAGGTGCAGCAGCTAACCGAGTTGCTTTAGAAGCTTGTGTACAAGCTCGTAACGAAGGACGTGATCTTGCTCGTGAAGGTAATGAGGTTATTCGCGAAGCTTGTAAATGGAGTCCTGAACTAGCTGCTGCTTGCGAAGTATGGAAAGAAATCAAGTTTGAATTTGAGACGATTGACACACTGTAATTTAGTTAGTTTCACTAGTTGATTCATTTTTCTTTCACCCTAATCTTTGGAAAGAGATTAAGGTGAAGGAAGAATAGAAAAACATATTCTTCCTATTTAAAGGATAAAAAACAATAACTGAATCTTATCTTAGGAGAATCACTAAAAAACTGAGTTTTTCAGTCAAGATTCCATCCCATTTCAATAGGGTTTGCAGCTCGGTGGATCCGAGCCCATGGTTCTGAACCATGAAGTCAAGGGTTCAAATCCCTTTTAGCCCACCGAAAAAGAATATGTATATACTATTTCTATATTCGATATTGGAACATATAATTTTTTCTAACCAAAAAATCATAGTTTTTCCTTATTCAAATTGTTTTTCCAATCTGAATGGATTCCATTGGATAACCGGGAAAGAGTTCTATCGTACCATCAATCATAAAAGATGGGTGATTACCATTCAAGCAAGCATCCAATTTAATAATTACGTTTTTGTATTTAATCATTCTATCTCGGATTAACAATGCAAAATCATATTTTTTCTATTAGATCAGTTTTGAATTTGTATAGTCGACCTTTTTAATGGGAGATATAGAAAAACTTGCAAAGCGCGAATATATATATTTTATTGTTAGAGAGTTTTCAAAAAATTGGTTTGAAAACAAGCGCAGATTAAATGAATCAATTATAAACCCTATAACTATCAAAATTTATGAAAAAGAAGATTATACAAATACGAATATAGACAAAAACTATATAGAAGTTGAGACTATTAATAGAGGATCACGGATTGTGTGACAGTCGTAAGAACAAAAATGCTTCAAACGACTCGAGACAAAATAGACGCGCGCATCATAATTCGTGAAGAACGTGGATAATCATCCGGGAATGAGTGGTACAGAAAGAGAAAGAATTGAACCTTCGTTTGATCGTGGCACCCGGCATCTCAAAAGCATGACGACTCGATATTTTATTAGATTCTATGATAGAGATTCTTACAAGAATCTCTATCACTTTTTATTAAAAACGAACAAGGTTCAACCGATGTTATTCGGTTTAGTATGATTAAATTGAAAGGGCATGGGAAGTCGTTTGGGCGGGCCCCATGGTAGGTGAAAGGGTGCCCTATCAAATACGTTACCAGAATATTTATACCATTAATTTAATTGTTGTGTGAGGGAGTGTGTACATAAGAAAAGGATAAATTTTGAGTTCAACGCAAATGGCTAAGATTCCTTCTGCTCCATATATTCATCAAGCATAGAAAAATTTATTATAGTAATTCTTACATCAACTGGTGAAACTACCGCGAGTTTCGGTATGTTGGGAGATATTATTCCATTCATTATTTATTGCCGGACCTAAAGCATGCGTTGCATTCGCAGTCTAAAGAGTAATCGAAACCACATTCATTACGCCATAGAATATCTAACAGTTAAAGCTGAATCTTTATTTGATCATGGCTTAATTTAATTGATTGTTTTACGTAACCTTTTATTTGCCAGGTAAAAAAATCAAATCTTATGGTTATGATTCAGCTCCCTGTAAAGAACGTGATAATTATTATTCTAGATAATTATTACTTCTGTCTTTTCTTCGATCCACTGCTGTTTTTCATCCCCTATCATCAGTTAATCCCCATCCAAAGATTTTTTTATTTATCAAATCGGTTTTTATTCCATTCTTTCGTCACTTAAGTGTTATAATCTCTTCGTATACGAAGAGATTATAACACTAATACAATCTTATTTAAGTGTTAATATTCTAATTCTAATGGGAAGATATTTAACTCAATTTGGATTTGATAAAAAAAACATTGAATCAAGAATAATTTTCCAGAGAATTATTAATCAAAATCTTCAATAGAGAAGAAACATAATTTTTCATAAATCTCTCTCACGAGAGAGTTATAATTAGTTTCCCTATTTGTTCCTACAAAAAAAAAAACATATATATTATTTAAGGTGATTTTTTTACGACAGCAGCTTCTTACTCACATTCCATTTCCGTGCCCCTAGTAGGTTTAGTTTTTCCAGCGATTGCAATGGCCCTTTTGTTCGTATATATTGAGGAGGACGAGATTGTATAAAATTTGATCTAATATAATCTTATCGATATATTTTTCTAGATTTGAGAATGAAAGAATGTCTTTATTTCTTGTTCGAACAAGTATGGTAAAAACATTTTGAACGAATTTGAAGAATCTCTTGTTTCTTCATCCGCAACGAGTTCAAATTTATTTTCTTTCAGGGAGAGCATACATCGGATATTAGTTCTTGTATGAAGAAACGAAAAGACTTTTCTTGAAAAAAAATCTCTCTGTAATAATAATACGATAAGAAAAGTCTTTTTATATTGATCGATATATATATAGTCGAGGAAAAATAAATGACCTCTAGAACAAGAAATTGAAATCTGCTATTTTGTCCTATCATTCCCGCTATTTCTGTCTCATGACATTCAGCAAGATAAGAAAGATCCAGGAGACTCTGTTACGAATTGGCAATCCGAATGGCTTAGGGTGGAACCTATAGCAGGGTCTCGAAGAATAAGCAATTTTTGTCGGGCCCGCATCGTCTCGTTGGGTGCATTGGGATTCTTTCTGGTTGGAATCTCCAGTTATCTCGGTAAGGATCTGACACCCTTCTCGTTATTATCTCAGCAAATTCTTTTTGTCCCACAAGGGATTGTAATGTGTTTCCACGGTATTGCAGGTCCGTTCTCCGGCTCCTATTTATGGTGTACCACTTCACGGAATGCAGGTAGTGGTTATAATCGATTTGACAAACGAGAAGGAGTTGTTTATCTTTCTCGTTGGGGATTTCCCGGAGAAAATCGTCGGATTCGTATTCGATTTTCCATGAAAGATATCCAAGCGATACGAGTGGAAGTTAAAGAAGGTATTTATCCTCGGCGTGCTACCCACACGAAAGTAAAAGGTCGGCAGGATATTCCTTTGACTCGTACCGACGAACACTTAACCTTGGGAGATATGGAAGAAGAAGCTGCCGAGTCGGCTCGTTTCTTGCGCGTATCGATCGAGAGACTTGAAAATGAACCCCAAAGAAATGAAATGGATATTTTTTTTAGTTGTTGAATAACAAATAATAAAAATGTAGAAAGATGAAATTCAGGAATTCAAAAAGGTCTTTCTTATGCGGTTCCCTCTCGTCGAAGTATAAGTAGCACTCACGAATTTGAAATCAGAAGTTCTTCAGTGGTTCTCAAATGTGCCTTCTCGTTCTTTAGAAGGAGCTTATAAAGCTAGCAAGCGAATACGGCATATCAAAAAAGATTATTTGTCCTATAAATGTTCGATTTTATATTCGAGACACCCTCGGCAAGCTATCGTTTCACATATGAATACGGAATTAAATAACTCCGTATTCATAATATATTGGAGTGTTTTAGAATGTAAAATTAGCATTCATCCACTAAATCTTTTGAATAAATTGAGATCAATTATATCAAAAGGATTTTCTATTTTTATTGATCCACATTCGGTTTTTGTTGATCAACGGTTTTGCATTTTACCAGAATCAAATCTTTATAATATGTCGAATATTCCATTTTTCCTCTCTACTCCTCGAGAGCCAAGAGCTTCAAAAAAATTAAGAAAACATTTGAAAAAAAAAAGATTTTTTGATTATAGAAACTTTCAAAATAAAAATTCTATTATTTCAAGTGACTTATTTAGGAGAGAGTCGAATAAGATCGAACAAATGAATAGAAAATTAGCTTGGATTGAGGCAACTCCGAATGATCCAGATAATTGGAAACGATATTATTCCCTTCTTTCTTCCCTGCCCAAAATGGAGGATACCTCGGAAAAAAGATTATCCTTCTCGGAGTCAAAAGATTCGATAATCACCACGGTAGCTTATGAATCTATAGGTCTTGTACCTCGTTCCATAACTCGTACTTCGTCTGGATTCCAAACAGGGTTGATAGGTCAGTCAAGTTCCTTAGTACTTCATGAATTCCAATTGGCTAAGTATCAAACACTAGCCCCTCTACAATATATTGGATGTTCAATACTTATTCCTTGCGGAATTTCAATCTTCTTAAAAGGATGGTTTTTGGAACCTCGGATTGAAAATTGGTGGAATACTTACCAATCTCAAATTTTTACTAATTTTTTCCGGGAAGAGAGAGCCTTAGAGAGACTCCGGGAAGTGGAAGAACTCCTTCGGTCAGATAAAATGATGTTAAATTCTCTAAAAGCTCAATCACAAGATCTCAATATGAAGATTCATGAAAAAACAATTCAATTAGTAACGATGCACAATGAAGAGAGTATTCAGGCTATTCCGCATCCATTAACAGATATAATCTATTTTGCTACTCTAAGTGCCTTGCTCATTCTGGATGGAGAGAGGCTCGCTGTTCTCAATCCCTGGATTCAAGAATTATTTTATAGCTTGAGTGATACAATGAAAGCTTTCTCCATTCCTTTATTCACCGATCCACGTATTGGGTTCCATTCGCCTCATGGTTGGGAAATATACATAGATTCTTTTTTATCACATTTAGGATTCGCTCGTAACAAACATATAGTATCCTGCTTTGTTTCAACCTTTCCAGTCATTTCAGATACAGTTTTTAAACATTGGATTTCCCGTCATTCAAATCGTATATCTCCTTCGATCGTAGCCACTCATCATACAACGAATGAATAAAAAAGGTTGTTTTTATTATTGGTCTTACTTGATGAGAATAGTATTTTTTTTTTTACCCCAGAACAGAATGAATTGCCGGCTATTTCCATTTCGAATCAATTGAGAATAGAGAATAGAAGTATATATACACTTTTCATTTTCCACCTTTATTGTTACTATAATGGCGGAGTTGCGGGCACAGGTAGCTATTGTAACAACTGGGATGTTGAAGGCACCCAACTCGTGGAAATATTTAGAACAAATAATCGAACCATGCAGAAAAAAATTACTTATGATTGGATGATAAAGTTGGTGACTCGATCGATTCCGATCTTGATCATAATGACTACAATAGCTTGGCCATCTATCCCGGAAGCATATCCAATTTTTGCACAGCAAAGTTACGAGAACCCTCGAGAGGCAACTGGACGTATCGTATGTGCCAATTGTTACTTAGCTGAAAAACCTGTGGATATCGAAGTTCCACAATCTGTACTCCCGGATACCGTATTTGAGGCAGTTGTTAAAATCCCTTATGATACGCAAATAAAACAAGTACTTGCTAATGGTAAGAAAGGGGCTTTGAACGTGGGAGCTGTTCTTATCTTACCTGAAGGATTTGAATTAGCTCCTCCTGATCGTATTCCCCCCGAGATTAAAGAAAAAATGGGTAATCTTTATTTTCAGACTTATCGTCCTGATAGAAAAAATATTCTGGTAATAGGTCCTGTTCCGGGTGGAAAATACAGTGAGATTGTGTTTCCCATTCTTTCACCAGACCCTGCTACTAATAAAGAAGCTTATTTTTTGAAATATCCTATATATGTGGGTGGTAATAGGGGAAGGGGACAAATTTATCCCGATGGGAGCAAAAGCAACAATACGGTTTATAATGCTTCAACCACGGGTAAGGTAAGCAAAATATTACGTAGAGAGAAAGGTGGGTATGAAATAACGATTGAGAATACATTGGACGGCCGTCCGGTGGTTGATATTGTACCCCCAGGACCAGAACTCATTATTTCGGAAGGTGAATTAATTAAGATTGATCAACCATTAACTAATAATCCTAATGTAGGTGGGTTTGGTCAGGGAGATGCGGAAATAGTACTTCAGGATCCGTTACGTGCTCAAGGTCTTTTGTTATTTCTCGCATCGGTTGTTTTAGCACAGATATTCCTAGTACTTAAAAAGAAACAATTTGAAAAAGTCCAATTAGCTAAAATGAATTTTTAGGTTCAGTTTATATATTGTTCGAAACTTAACTGAAGCGTCTGATCAGTAGAATTTCCATTTCATTTCTTATATCGATTGCTAATGTGTAATGAGATCATCAATTTTAGTTTCTATACATTAGTATAATATGTATGGTAACGGTTTCTTCAGAAACTGAGAGTCAGTTTGGAATATCATTATCCCTTTCCTTTACTACTATAAATTATTGGGGATACCACATCAAAATATGCATTTCGGGAGGGGTGACTCAGCAAGCATTAAGACATAGCATATCAGCTTGCCGAAGAATGGTCTTATTTATTCCCCATATATTTATATTTTAGATACTATACTATAAAAGAATCTTCCTTATCTGTTTATTTATAATATCTCTCAAGATAAAATAAAATTAATATATAATATATATATATTATAGATCAAAAAACTTTTTCTATTTCGGAAAACATATCATAAAGCTCTTCTATTACTTGAAGAGAATGACCTTTGTTCTTACCAAGAATATAATATTCTGAAACAGATCGACAGACGTAACGTATGGAGGAGAGACGGACGAACCCTTAGAAATATCACCATATTCTTCCCCCCAAAAAATCGAAGTCGATTTTCATATTGAGGTACAGGAAGCCCGTGATCCTTTTGACCTTGTTCACCAATTACCAAGAGAATATGTTCTGCGTATCCTTCTGAGAATTCTTCTAGCTTATCTTATAAAGAGTGGAAAACAGATGAATGGTATATAAAAAAGGCTTATGTTGTTTATTGCAGAAACACATAGGGTCCCAACTCCCTGGCTCGTTTCGAAGGTGTTCTTCTCCCTGGCCCAAATTACGTTCCAAATCCCATATTAAAAACATGAAATTTCCATAGCATAATCTCGGCCTTTACACAAGTGAATAGTAATTCACCACATCCAATTTTTGAGAAAGTATAGTAATTTGTTGTTCTAGCAAGATTATTGATTCGTAAATTATTTTTCTTTTATTTTAATAAGATAAGAAAAACTTATGATAAATCAATCAAATTTTTTTGAAAGATGCTAAAAGATTTATCTGCATGATAAAAATATCACTAAATGATGTGATGACATATTATCAATTGATTTTTATTTTATTTAAAATTATTAGATAAATTTATGGAATAATAAGATTCTCAGGAATCTTATTATATTTCGTTAATCTTTATTATTTCTTATTGGAACCGGAAGACTCAAAAAATGAATTATTATTAATAAAACTTTGCTCGAAATGAGCAAAGTTTTGTTATCTATTGAGTCTGGGCGAACTAACCTACCCTTGCATTACAGTATTTCTTATACAGGTTTATTTATCCAGTTGATTCAATTATTACGGGGATGACCCTAATCCGGAGTATGGGCCATGAAAAGAAATACCTACTGGACCGATCACAGGGGTACCAACTACGGTACCTATTAGCCACAGGGGAATCCTTCCGGTGGTATTGGCCATTTATCCTACTCCCCCTCACATTCCATTGGGTAGTCATGACTCCGAGACATGGACGGTCACGGACAATTAGAATCTTGGATCTTTCCGTATGAGGCAAGAAAGTTTATACCGTTATTAATTAGAAAAGTGACTGGAAAATGGAACAGCAAGTACAAGGATTAGTAACAACCCCCAATAGAGGCTGGTACGATTTGATTCCACACTCTGTTTATTCGGATTTGGTTGTGTCGTAGCTTCTTCACGCTCCAGATAAATAAGGTTGGTTTATCGTTGGATGGATTGCGTTGCTGATATTGATCCTGGGGAGAAAACCGTAGGTACAGCTAGTCCATGAACGGCCAGCCATCTAACTGTGAAAATTGGATAAGTTCTATCTATAGTCATTGATACCTCCTACAAAGATCTAGTAAATTCATCGACTTGTTCCAACGAATTGAAACGGCCGGTTATTAATGGAACCTCTTGTCGGCTCTCCGTAAAATACTCATTTGGCCGAGGACTCCCGAACACATCGTAAGCCAAACCTGTGCTGACGAATGACCAACCTGCAATGAACAAGGGAGGTATAGTAATGCTATGAATCACCCAGTACCGAATACTGGTAATAATGTCGGCGAAAGGGCGCTCTCCCGTATTCCCAGACATGGTTAGCTCCGTGTTATATATTCTTTGTAGACGCGAGGAGGAATTGATTCCATCATGGAGGATCGAAACCGGAAGATATAGAATCTACTGATATCTCCTTTAAACCTTGTTAGATTGTCAACCTTGTACCAAGGGTATCTTTGAAGCATACTGGACCAGTATAGCTAGCGTTCTTCCGACACAGCAAGACAACTAACTTTCAATGGTAATAAAGGAAAGGAAAAATAAAGAATAAGATTGAATAATTTGGTCATTTCATTAGCATTGTTTGACTAACTTAATCAATATTCAAAAAAACCCAGTGACTTGAGATCGTTTTGCGCGACCTGACCTGAGATGAGAGGATTTTGAACGTAAAGAACCTATATGAATTTTAAATACTGGAACCATTGGGACGTATGGGTCATAGGGGGAAAAACCACTACAACGGATTACTATGGTTTTAGGGTTACGAACAAATGTAAAGCTAGCCTTTTGAGATTGATGCAGCTCCAGGAGAAAGAGTGGGAGTGTTACAGCCCAGCCTCCATGTAGAATATGGAACTCCTGTGCGTGCGCGCAACATTATGTTCACTCCGCATGGATTTGGGTCGTACGGATTACACAGAGAATACGATCACCGATGTAGCACAAGTGAAGTGAATAGAGAGCAAATATTTATCCTACGAACAAAAAAACATTCTTCGGCCGATTCCCAATGCAATAGTTTCTTCAAATAAGGAAGACCCAGTAAATATTACAATTAGTTAGATTAAAGATCTGTGAAATGAAACTTTGAGCCATTATGAGTTAGTTTACAGAAGGTAACATTTCCGCGATCCCGAGCCTCACATTAATGGCTTACTCTTACTGGGTATTCGTCTAGAGGTAAATACAAACGAAGATATTTATGATTAGGTATGTTGAATTCCTGCATCCCAACATGAGATGGATAAAGCTTTTCCTACGACTGTATAAGATTTTTGTTTCCTCATAGTTTGTGAAGCAATATCGATAGCATAGGGATAGGAATTAATTATTTTGGAGAAAAAAATAGTTGGATCGAAAGCAATTCGTAATAAAATAGTATCATAACGGGTTTAAAGGAAAAAAGCTCCATAAAGTCTTTATTGTTGGAGATAATGAATGTAAGAATTATTCTCTTTAGGGTCGAATGCAAACAAGGGTAAAATGTACAATGTGGAATGGCGGTTGCCAGGTCTGGGACTGTGAAATCCCATACTCGATTCAAAGCACAAGCCTATATTCCCTTCCTTGGGAGGAACAAACAACAAATTCCTCCCCCAGAATATCATCCAAATTTTATGTTCGTATTACTGATGCAATTGATAAAATTGAATCATTTCAATACTATGTAATTCTGGCGAAAGCAATACAAATAGTAATTCTAGGTGATCGGATCGGATGAGAATTCACTTTAATTGAACCTTTAAAATGAAAATAAAAGCGTTTCGCTATTCGTGGAGATCATCATATAGTAGGAACGCGATTTCCGAATCGTTTTATCAATTCACGGACTGGAAATCAATACGAATATGAAAAGTGATTTAGGATAACGATTATTTGAATATAGTTCTTTTTTTTTTTTTTTACTTATGAAAAAGTATTTTTTTATATCCCCCATTCCCAATCATATATTCTTCATATTCTTATTATGCAAGGGTAATGACGAATATAAGAAAGAATCTCTAATTAATTTCAATTGGATATTTTGTACTTCAAATTAATCTTTATTTTTTGGGTCATAAAGAGATTTAGGTAATTGCTCTACAAGGGTGTATACTAAATTCGTTATCACCATTCAAAGTTTTTTCTATGTCTATTATACCTAGCTACTTCGTATTCCTATTGGCTGCTCTAACTCCAGCTTTAGTTCCACTTACTGGCTCAAATAAGATAAAACTTATCTAGAAAATAATGACGGGAAATCAAGGAAAATTTTCTGCCAGATGATGGTTATTGAGATTCACGGTAAACTTAGGTACTATCTAAGTTAGATATTGTCTTCGTTAACTCAGAAAGAAACGGTTGAAGCTTTGCCATCCGGAATCGTATCAGGTTCGATTCCAACAACTTCAGCTGGATTATTTGTAACTGCATATTCACAATACTGACGTGGTGATCAATTGGATCTTTGACCGAGGATTGGATTACGTTTAGCATCCCGCACTTGCCTCCCTTCTTAGGGAGGTCAAATTGATCGATAAATTTTGCTATTTTATCAATGAATCTAATTGAGTTCAAATTTTGATTATGGAAAATAAAAAAAAAACACATCAAATTCAATTTTATTATCAAAATCACGCTCTGTAGGATTTGAACCTACGACATCAGGTTTTGGAGACCTACGTTCTACCGAACTGAACTAAGAGCGCTTTTTTTTTGCATCACATAGGAGGTCGTGGATAGAGAGATAATCTTTTTTTATTCTCTCCTATTTCTTGACTATTTCTTGAATACTTATTACTAGTATTCCGCAAATAACTATTCGTTCGAAGATCTCTCATACGTATGAGATTCGGGTTAGGGATGACAGGATTTGAACCTGCGACATTTTGTACCCAAAACAAACGCGCTACCGAGCTGCGCTACATCCCTCCCAACTTTCATACAAGATGGATTGTACTTTATTTAAATACTTTATTTAAAGCCTCTTGCCTACATCGTCCCATCCCTATTTCCTCATCGTCCTTTCCTGTATCGCAATCCGTTATGAAATAATTATAACAATTTAACTTTTTTTTTATGGGATTCTTAAAAACAAGGGAATCTTATATACAAGAACATTGAAATTGAAACTTTTGTATTTCCCCTATGAAAAGATTTGTGACTTGTTCAATAAAATCCTTTTTGATGAGGGATACTATACTGGAGAACAACCATTCATCGTAAATAATTATTATTCTTGGAATTCAAATAATTAAGTGATGAGATGATCGTATTTGATACTATTTATTTATTTTTTATTTATTTAATAGTAGATAGAAATTCAAATAAATTATTATATATTTTTTACTGATTTGTCGAGATAGAATGGAAATAGTAACGTACACGGGAAAGAATTTAATAAAATTAATTACTAATAAATCACTTAAGAAGTCTCAAAGATTTAGTAAGAAAGAATAGATTTCGCTTATTTCTATTACTCTGTCATTACTTACTTATATGAACCTTCGTAGAAAAATGAATATTTCAAAATTTAGTAAGAATCTTTTCAATCCAGTTTCTGAAAGCCGGAAGAAAGTGATTTAGGGGGAGGAACTTGCAATGCAAGATGTAAAAACATATCTTTCCACAGCGCCTGTTGTAGCTACGTTGTGGTTCGGATTTTCAGCTGGTTTATCGACAGAGATCAATCGTTCTTCCCCGGATGCTTTAGTTCTTCCTCTTCCCCAAGGATACCCTTTTACCATTTTGAGTTTGACCACTTTTTGAGTTAACCTATTGGTTGGAAACTCCCAAATAAATATTTGAATTAAGTCTTATTGAAGAATCAAGTTTCGATGGGAAAAAGATGAGTTTGAAAATTTGACTTCATCGAAAAAACAGAGAATCTTATTGAATATTACTAATAATGAAAAGTTTTTTCTTAAAATTTTTCATTATTAGATTTTTCGCCATAAGATCGGAAACTCATTTGTATTTTCAAGATTCAAAAAATTATGGCTGAGAGTAAAAATGTGAGAGTAACAATTACTTCAGAATGTACTAGTTGTGTCCGAAACGGTAATGAAAAATATTCGGGTGTTTCCAGATATACTACTCGGAAAAATCGTCGAAATACGCCTACTCGAATGGAATTGAAAAAGTTTTGTCCTTATTGTTATCAACATACTATTCACAAAGAAATAGGAAAATAAGCAGTATTGGGGAGGTTCGTGAAACAAACCATGGGCAAATCCGAGCGATCTTCTCGTAAACGTTCGCCACCAATTAGATCAGGAGAAACTGTTGATTATAAGAATATAAGTTTACTTTGCGGATTTATTAGCAAGCGGGGAAAAATCTTATCCAAACGAATAAATAGATTAACCTCGAAACAACAACGTTTAATGACTATTGCTGTTAAACGAGCTCGTATTTTAGCTTTGTTACCTTTTGTCAATAACGAAAGTTAATTGGATATTATTAATAATAAAACTCATTAATTAAGATGAAATCGAAATAGGTTACATAAGGAAAAAGATCTCGATTCTCTTATGGAAAAGAGGGGATCTTGACTTTATCTATCTATTTACTCATTTCCGAGATTTAGTAATTCTCTCGATGTTTATACCTCCCCGGAGTGAATCAATCCCCGGAGAGGGTTTTATACCTTATCCCCCTATCTATTATTCGTTAACCTCTCTCAAAATTGTGGAAGAGCTACTAATATCCAATATAGCTATCTGCGCGAGTATTTTACGATTCAAAAAAACCTGGTTTTTGTATGAATGTTGAATAGATTTAGTATAAGAAACTCCATTGTTTCGGGCTGCTGCATTGATCCGGGTAATCCATAGACGACGAAAATCTCTTTTTCGTTTACCTTTATCTCGATGGGGAGAAACTAAAGCCTTTATTACTTGCTGTTTACCGGTTCGAAAGATTCTCGAATGAGCTCCTCGAAACCCTGATGTGAGTTGAATAATATCTTTCCGTTGTTTCCGAGCCACGTAGCCACGTTTAACTCTAGTCGTTGTTGCTTACTATATAAAAAATCACTGAATATTTAAATGAAGAATGAATGTAAAAATTCTTATATTTGAATATTCTTTATAATAGATTTTGCTCTGTTTCTTCGAATGATAAATAGGAGCAAAGAATGGATATGGTTGAGTTGATTAAAACACCCGCTTCGTTGTGATTATCACAATATTATGGCAATTAAAGAAATATTATTGAAATTACCATCGAATAGGATGCTATTCGATAGAATGGCATCTTTTACAAAAAGTCCGCCTTCTCTTTACTATCCTTCATGGAATGAGACCACCGATCTTTCTGATGTAGGGAATAAAGATTCCCGTGGCTTTTGCTACTTCAACCTTCCCATTCACGAATTTTTTAGATTGGGCATCTGCTCAGTATGGGACCTTGAACTGATAAAAATCCGGGATTCCATCGTTTCTATAGTTTCTCCTTCAACGGTGGGGTACCCCCTATACGCCGGAGCCTCCTATTTCTCAAAACGAAATGAGAATGTTACCAGTGACTCGTATAGTTTCTGATCCCCAGCTCCACCCGATTCATCGAGCAAAAAAAGGTCTTCTTACAATAAAACTTATCCATACAATAACGGCGTGTGATCGTGAGGGTTGGCTAGGCAGCTTACCTTGTAAGTCCGTTTTTGCGGCGATATAAGCATCATGCTTTTTGAATTGCATTTTCTTCCTCGCTCAATGGATTGATGACCATTCGCTACCATTGAGAAATTGCTTTTCATCCTGCATCGGGATGATCGGATTTGCACCAATAGAAACCATAAATTTCATCCCCAAGATTGGTGGATGATAGATCTGTACTTACTATAGTGAGGGGATTCTCCTGCCATATCGATCCCCCTGCACCTCGAGCTTCTGATCTAAACGAGTCGCACATACACCCTGGTACATACTCCTCTACGCTGAGGACATCCTCGAAGGGCAGGGGATTTTGTTCTATCTCCTATTGGCTGTCTTCGATTCCTAATGAGTTGTTGAATAGTAGGCATTCTTAGTGCGGTATGCATGCAGGATTTACTGGTTCGGATTGATCCTAACCCTAAGAGTTTATTATGAGATTCAAAAACTAATCCTTAGAAGTTTCTTTTTATTCTCTTGAAAGTGAAAGAAACTTCTAGAAAGATCAGAACTAAATCGAAACTTTATGACTCTTATTATATTTCGTATCAATAAATCTTATAATTCGTCGATTTTTCATTTATTTCTCATATGCAAGCAAGCTTTTGTTCCTACTTATGGATCCGTCACACCGATCGCTTGTATATTTACCATAAGTAGATAATTTATTTTCTTCTCGAAAATTCTAGTTAACTTTTTTAAATCAGCTATTAATTAGAGAGTTCGAAGAAGTTTCTACAGCTATAGGATCAGTAATGCCATAAACTTTAGCTTCTTCCGCTGACATAAAAACATCTCTTTCCATATCTTCAGAGACTACCCATAAAGGTTTCCCTGTTCTTTGTACATAAATTTTAGTAACGCAGTCGCGAAGTTTCAACATCTCTTCTGCTTCCACAAGACATTCTCCCGCTTGTCCATCATAGAAAGAACTACCGGGTTGATGAATCATCACCCTATTAATAAATGCTTATTTACTTTTTATTCTTTCTTCCTCTATTCGAGAAAGACTTGATTTAATGAACCGTACAAGCATTTTTGGTGCATACAGCTCCATAATAGATTGAAAACAATTTTTTATATAATTCGTCATAATAAGTAACAATAATATTATTTTTATTTATTATACGATATTATATAGTAAATATTATAGATATCGAAGATAGACGAATAAGATAATCTATGTACCATCTTTTTCTTTCAGAAAAGGAAGATACTGTGATGGTTCCATTGCTCCATACATTCCCTCATTCAGCAATCCCAAAGTTTCTTTTATCGATGTTATATGGCCATATTTCTCCTGTTTCTCCGATATTCTTCCGGGAGTTTACGACGCTGGAATAGACCCCAGGAGATATAGAATCAACGTGATCGGAGAAAAAATAGCCACGGTTGTGTTTACTATCCCGATACTTCAAGTTTTCTTTATTACGGTTGTATCAAGTTTCGTATGCCATGCTATTATTACCCCTCCATTCGTTGGCGCAGGCATAGTTAGTTTTTTCTTCACATCCTTTTTCTATCCATCAAACAAAGACTCATTGGCGCGGAGCGTGAGGTAGCGCTATACGTTTAGTAATTTCTCCTCCAGCTAAAATGAAAGATCCCATTGAAGCAGCTAATCCCACACAGATGGTGTTTACATCTGGTATTATATATTGCATAATATCATAGACGGATGTTCCTGCTAATACCGCTCCACCAGGAGAATTAATATATAAATAAATATCCTTACTCTGATCTTCTCCATTCAGGTACATCAGAATACAAATAGTTTGATTTGCAATTTCATCATCTATGTGCTGGCCCAAAAACAACAATCTTTCTCGATAAAGTCGGTTGATTAGGATAGATTTATAGCCTTTCTTCCTTTGGAACCGCACACGCACTTTTAAGTGCATACGGCTCTAGCAGTTGAAAAAGTTAGGTATTTCTTTCTCCCGATACCCATCTTCTATAAAAAACCTTTTGGTTAGATAAAAAAGTCTTTCTCTCATCTTAAAGGATGGGTCTTACCACTTCCAGTTCAAGTTTGTCTTTGTTTCCAAAGTGTCCCATTTTCAACTTATTGAACTACCTATTAACCGATGTCCAATCCAATGATTTTATTTTCTTCAGCAGAATTCCCTTGTTTTCAAATAGATTCTTAATAAGATCCTTGGGTTTATGCTCCACTTCGGGGAAATATCTATCCGACTGTTACTCGCACATATGGAGCAAGTAAATCTACTGCCATTTTTCCACTCTATTCTTACTTCTGCTAGAAATGCTTGTCCATATCATTTCATCATGATCAAGAATAATTAATCTTTGATCAGTTGTTTGTTTCGTTGAACGAAGCCTGAATACTCTTTATTGTTTTTGACTAGCCATAGATTATCACGATTGATAAATATTTTTTTTTTTCTGTGAGAGATCTCACGCTTTAGATTACTGAGCATTTAGTCAATCTTAAGTGAGATAGAAGCATCTCAATCGGAAGGAATGACGGGAAGATTCCGTATAATCGAATATTTCAAACAAGTCGCACTGTACGTCAATCCAAACTATATCTTCCTCTCCGAAGATTCGAAGGGATACTTTCGGAACACCAATGGGCGTTTCTTGGGGACCAAATATTATATTGCCCCCCAATACGAGAGCATAATTGATCGGGAAAAAAGATTGTATCAATTATATAGACCTACAGAATCTCTAGTGATTCCACCAATAGGCGTAGTAAATCATATTATAGTTCCATTTCATACACATGATATGATTGATACACAAGGCGAAAGCGGCATGGACCAATGCATACCGATGAAATAAATCAAAAACCAAATATTGGATATTGGGTCTACTTTTTCCTAGCATGAACCTGATGCGATGGAGAAATAACAATTACTAAAATTCTTCCAAAGTAGAAATTACAGTATTTTCTATGATAATTCTCTCAACCATGGATCTGTATCAATAACCGGAAGGAAAAAGTGGAACAGAATAGTCAATATGATGAATTGGATCGGGGTACAAAGGATGGAAAATCATAACATAATAAATTCTTTTTCTAATATTTGGCAAGTTATTTCAGAGCTTTCTCGGGACCCCTTAACTTAATGGGAAGCATCTAACAATGTAATACCTTAGAAGTTAGAAGCTCAGGTTTCGTTTGTTCCTTATGATTGTCCAATAAAATAGACTTTGATGCCAATGAATAAGAAAACTGATTCATCTGTAAATATATAATATATTTTATTTTATCGATCAATAAAAAAAAAATTGATGTAGATTGTAAAAGACAGTAACTCATATGGATATTGATAGATGAAAAATTGAACCTCTGTTTGAGTCTCCGTTCGAATAACCAATCCATTGGAGTATACTTTAACTAATTACACACATAGAGTATATAATACCATTACGGTCCTCGGTTTAGTCAAGCACGATATTTAACCCTATTATAAACTATGCATTATCCATTATTTGAATCACTCCGATGTTTGATGGGACCAATATATTCATTGTTATGCTGAATCAAGAGATGCTAAACTATTCCTGCTCCTCTTCATTGTGAGAAAGAAGGGAATTGGTATTTCAATATCTCATCACGTATAACTGTAAATAGATGTGAATCCCTGTATGATTGAATAAGGTTTTAGCATCGTATCAAAGCCCTTGAATGCAATAAAGTTACGTAGTGTCTACTCCCCTTTGAGAAAGGGGTATATGCATGGGTCCGCCTTGGTACCGTGTCCATACCGTTGTATCAAATGATCCTGGCCGTTCAATTGCTGTACATATAATGCACACAGCGTTAGTTTCTGGTTGGGCTGGTTCAATGGCTTTGTATGAGTTAGCAGTTTTTGATCCATCCGATCCTGTTCTTGATCCCATGTGGAGACAAGGCATGTTCGTTATCCCTTTTATGACTCGTTTGGGGATAACGAAGTCATGGGGTGGTTGGAGTATCACCGGAGAAACTGTAACTAATGCAGGTGTTTGGAGTTATGAAGGCGTGGCTGCTGCGCATATTGTGTTATCTGGCTTGTTATTCTCATCAGCCATTCGGCATCGGGTATATCGGGATCTAGAAATATCTACTGACGAACGTACGGGAGCACTTACTATAGATTTGCCTAAGGTCTTCGGAGTTCATTTATTCCCTTCAGGAGTACTTTGTTTCGGATCCGGAGCATCTCACGTAACAGGTTTGTTCGGTCCCGGAATATGGGTGTCTGATCCCCATGGGTTGACTGGAGAAGCACAACCTGTAGTTCCAGTGTGGGGAGCCGAAGGGTTCGACCCCTTCGTTCCAGGAGGAATAGCTTCTCATCATATTGCAGCAGGTATTCTAGGTATATTAGCAGGTCTATTCTACCTTAGTGTTCGTCCTCCCCAACGATTATACAAAGGATTACGTATGGGGAATGTTGAAACTGTTTTATCCAGCAGTATTGCTGCCGTGTTTTTTGCAGCCTTTGTTGCTGCCGGAACCATGTGGTATGGCTCCGCGACCACTCCAATAGAATTATTCGGTCCTACTCGTTATCAATGGGATCAAGGATTCTTTCAACAAGAGATAGATCGGAGGATTCGATCCAGCAGGGCCGAAAATCTTAGTTTATCAGAAGCTTGGTCCAAAATTCCAGAAAAATTAGCTTTTTATGATTATATTGGTAATAATCCAGCGAAAGGGGGATTATTCAGAGCAGGTGCGATGGACAATGGGGATGGAATAGCTGTCGGTTGGTTAGGTCACGCTGTCTCCAGAGATAAAGAAGGACACGAGCTTTCCGTACGTCGTATGCCTACTTTCTTCGAAACCTTTCCAGTAGTTTTGGTGGATGGGGAGGGAATTGCGAGAGCCGATGTTCCCTCCAGGAGGGCAGAATCAAAGTATAGCGTTGAACAAGTAGGTGTAACTGTTGAGTCTTACGGTGGTGAACCCGATGGGGTTAGTTTTAGTGATCCCGCTACAGTGAAAAAATATGCTAGACGTGCTCAATTAGGTGAGATTTCTGAATCTGATCGTGCTACTCCAAAGTCTGATGGTGTTTTTCGTAGTAGTCCAAGAGGTTGGTTTACTTTCGGTCACGCTACATTTGCTCCTCTTTTCTTCTTCGGACATATTTGGCATGGTGCTAGAACCTCGTTCAGAGATGTTTTTGCTGGTATTGATCCTGATTTAGATGCTCAAGTTGAATTCGGAGCATTCCAAAAACTAGGAGATCCAACTACCAAAAGACAAGTAGTATAACATCGATACAAAAATGTTTAATATAATATATATATATATATATCGTTTTCAAAATTAAATCTATTTAATCTATATAGATTAGATAGATTTAATTTCTATATCTTTAAGTAGTACGAAAGTTATCCCTATACTCCCTCACCCATACAATAGAATCTACGGAAGCATTGGTTCATACATCCTCGCCGGTAAGTACTTCAGGAATAATATTTTTTGCTATTTTCTTCCGGGAGCCACCTAAAGTTCCAAACAAAGGGAAAAAATGATTTTTGGATCATCAAGAGGGTGATCCGGGATGAAAAAATTAATGACCTTCCCTAAAGACTGAGGGAAGGTCACTTAGGCTAATCTTCATGCTCCTCAAAAGGATCTCTAAGTCCTTCGGAGGGTTGCCCAAAGGCAGTATACGAAGCGTGACCGGTGAAGCTGACAAGTGAACGAGATATGGAGATAGCGACCAAGGTTGCAGTTTCCATTGCTAAGTAATCCCGAGATAATGGTTTGTTTCCGTTTCCAATATAATAGTACATAAAGTTAACAAATCTCAACTAATGTAATAAGTTTTACGGCTACAAAGATTATTGATGGTATTCCCAGGATCAAACCGCAACGAACCAGTGTAGGAAGTCCATCAAAACCACTTAATTCGGAATATGGTAAAGTGGCTCCTGGATGGGGAACCACTCCCATTATGGGTGTCGCAATGGCCCTATTTGCAGTCTCTCCAGTTATTATCTTGGAACTTTATAATTCCCCCGTTTCATTGGATGGGATTCCGGTGAGTTGGTAATGAACAAAAACTAAAGAGTTTTTCCCCCCAAACAAATATTCCGATCTAGTGAAATAGAAAAATTTATAAATCTTCTGTTTCATTAGATTTAATTGCTTGCTTAGGGCCCGTAGGTTAGCTCTCTCCTCTCCATGGTAGTTCAATCGTGTGATTCTCCAATTAGGAGATTTTTGGAATACGGGTGTGCGACTCGTCCGAATTAATCATTGATAGTACAAAGTAATTTGTCATCTTTCTCATAGAATGATCCTACCTTGCCGGATGCCAATTGAATGGTTAGCATCTGAAGCGCGGGGCTCGCGAAGGCATTAGTTCAATAGGAAGATTTAAACCATGATTAATTTATGTATATCCGCTATTCAAACTTCGTTACCAAACTTTCAATAACTTGAAAATTTTATTGACTAGAAATTCTACGATATATTTTTCACAACTGCATACTTGGCAAATGAGAGAACATTCCCATTTTATAAGCATATTTTATCAAATTGGTGACGATAGAGAAGCTTCTTACCCATCGTACCTCCTCTACAAAAAAGAGTCTATCGGAGTATAGTAGGAATCTAAGGTTTTTGAATATCCATCAAGGTTTCAACGAGATAATCTCCAGAATTTGTTTTATATCACTGTTTTTTCAATAAATATATTGATGATAGGAGAAAAGATTGTTCAAAAGGCCAATAATCTTCATTCGTTTTGGAGGGAAGAAAGAGCCAACTTGGGATCAAGGTAATAAAAATGTTATGAAAAAGATTAGGTTCTACCCCTTTTTTTTGGGGGAGGGGAATTTTTATTGAAATAATTAATGAAAAGATTTTGTATCATTTTTTTGCTCAAGCCGTATGAAGAGAAATCCCCATGTACGGTTTTCGGAGGGGGGAGCGTATGAAATAAAAGTTCACCCATCTCAATAAAGTATATGATTGGTTTGAGGAGCGTCTTGAGATTCAGGCGATTGCGGATGATATTACTAGTAAATATGTTCCTCCCCATGTCAATACATTTTATTGTCTAGGGGGAATTACCCTGACTTGCTTCTTAGTACAAGTAGCCACTGGTTTTGCTATGACTTTCCACTATCGCCCGACCGTTACAGAAGCTTTTAGCTCTGTTCAATATATAATGACTGAAGTCAACTTTGGTTGGTCAATTCGATCAGTCCATCGATGGTCGGCAAGTATGATGGTTCCAATGATGATTTTGCACGTATTTCGCGTTTATCTCACGGGGGGATTCAAGAAACCTCGTGAATTAACTTGGGTTACAGGTGTAATTTTAGCCGTATTAACCGTATCTTTTGGTGTAACTGGCTATTCTCTGCCCTGGGATCAAATTGGTTATTGGGCTGTCAAGATTGTAACTGGTGTACCTGAAGCTATTCCTGCAATAGGATCTCCCTTGGTAGAGTTATTACGCGGGAGTGTCAGTGTAGGTCAATCCACATTGACTCGTTTTTATAGTTTACACACTTTTGTATTACCTCTTCTTACTGCTGTATCTATGCCGATGCACTTTTCAATGATTCGTAAGCAAGGTATCTCAGGTCCTTTACGAGCGAGAAGAAACGCAATAGGTATTAATATTCATATTATCTCAATAACTTTCATTAGATTATTCCATTGCCATAGATATCCTTTATAAACAATAAAGAATATCTCATGGATTTTGTTTTCTATTCCGAAGTATTACTGGGTTCAGACCAATGAATAGTCGAAAATAGATTCTTTTCAGAGAGAAGATGGATTACGGGAGTGTGTGACTTGAATTATTCAACTTCGGCTATGCAGATATTCCATTGAATCTGTCACATCGACATCCAATGATAAAATGTGCCTCTATCCCGATCTCGCTCCTACTTGTAGGAGGGTTAAAACTCGGGTACAAAAATCTCGTTGGTTTTGGAAAGAGAGTCATTTCCATGATCGAATTATAATCTCAAATAGGCTTCGCAAAATCCAGTAAGTTAAAGTGAGATATATTTATTCTTCCTTGGAAGAAAAGGAATATGGTGAAGAAATGCATTCACTTCCCTTGCATCTCAATCGAAATAATACCATCGGAGTGAAAGAGAGATCCAAAGAAAAAACGGATAGATAAGCCGGAGTGTTAACAAGTTAATACTATTACGTTCCAAAACCTTGTTCCTCCGTGGAAAAGAAAATGACTCATAAGGAATAAGATTGTCCGAAAAGCATATTGATGATCATAATGCCCAAAATTTATGGCCCACTTGGACAATGAGCATCTAATTCAAAATTAAAATGGGGTTTTATTTGAAAAAAATCCCTAAAATAAAGCATTAGAGATCATATAATATTTTTATGTATCCTAAAAAAAAAAAAAAAAAAAAAAAATATTATAGTTATTGCTTGAGCCGGATGAGAAAAATCTCTCATGTCCGATTCTATGGGAAGAAGAATAGATCCAAAATAGCCTATCCCGATAACAAAAAAACCTGACTTAAGCGATCCTGTATTGAGAGCTAAATTGGCTAAAGGTATGGGACATAATTATTATGGAGAACCCGCTTGGCCTAACGATCTTTTATATATTTTTCCGGTAGTGATCTTAGGTACCATTGCATGTACTGTAGGTTTAGCAGTCCCAGAACCCTCAATGATCGGTGAACCCGCAAATCCATTTGCAACTCCCTTGGAAATATTGCCCGAATGGTATTTCTTTCCGGTATTTCAGATACTCCGTACAGTGCCTAATAAATTATTGGGCGTTCTTTTAATGGCCGCAGTACCCGCAGGATCATCGACAGTACCCTTTTCAGAAAATGTTAATAAATTTCAGAATCCATTTCGTCGTCCGGTAGCTACAACAGTTTTTCCAATTGGTACTGCAGTAGCTCTTTGGTTGGGTATTGGGGCAGCTTTACCCATTGATAAATCTCTAACCTCAGGTCTTTTCCAATATCAATCATTCGGTTCAAGATTAATTACTTGATTTGATTGTTCAATTTTCCCCTGTAGAAGAATTTTTTTTCCTTCTAGTTCCATATCCAGGGAGGACTTGCTTCAAAGCAAATAATCCCTAGATATATCAAAGATTCAATAAGTTCCAATTATAAGAAATATAAGTTATTTTAATAAATTCAAATGGAGTGATTTTGGTTATTCCATTTGATCTTTTTCACTATGATTTGAATCCAACTGTAGTTTGTTTTTCTTCGAAAGAGAAACATGAATGAGTTTATTTATTGAACTTCAAGTTTCCCTAGGTAAACTTATTCCAAAACGTTTCCACAAAGCTTCCAATACTTGTTCAACAGATTTGATTCCAAAATTCTTAATTTTCATTAGATCATCTTGACTATAATCTAGAAGGTCTGATATCGTATGTACATTAATTCTTTTAAGACAGTTATAAGCTCTCGGGGGTAATTCCAATTGGTCGATAAAGATATGTCTGAAAGTAACTTCTTTTGCCATCTGATCTACCTGAATCGACATAGGAGGAAGAACGGAACAAGACGACGCATTAGATTCATTTATATTCCCCATTCCAGAAATCTTTTCCCCGTTTTCCGCATGTAAAAAAGGAATAAATAAGTTGATCAAACTTCGAGAAGCTTCATAAATTGCTTCTCTGGGAGTGATACTTCCATTGGTCCATATCTCAAGCAAAAGCATCTCTTTCATTATTTTATTGTCGTGACTTTCGAAACAATGAATACTATAATTCACATTTTGAATAGGCATAAATACAGCATTCAGAGGAAAATTTCCATCTTGAGATTTTACTATATTTTGTCTACGATATCCACGATCTCTTTCAATCCTCAATTCAATATTCAAATGAATCTTTTTAGTAAGAGTGGCTATATGTTGTGCAGGATCAATTATTTCAATATAAGGTGGTAATATAATGTCTTGAGCAGTTACCTCTCCAGGTCCAATGATAGATATATATGCTTTTTGAATTTCAGAAGAATTGCTTCTAAGCACAATCTCTTTTAAATTAATTAAAGTATCATGTACTGATTCTTGAATACCTACTACTGTAGAATATTCATGGATTATTTTATCAAATTTTGCAGAAGTGATACATGTTCCTTCCAATTCCCCGAGTGATGCTCTGCGCATGGCGATTCCTAGAGTATTAGCTTGACCAATTCCAAGTGGGGATACAATGAAACGACTATGATGAAGACGCTCATTTTCAATTTTAGATTCGATGCACTTCCAATATGCAGATTTAGCAGATAGCGGTACTTTATTCGTACTATTCACAATCGCTGTTCCTTCAATATTATATACATCTCTTTTTAGGAGGTCTACATCCGTTATGGGGCATAGGGGTTATGTCACGTACGAGACTCAGTGCCGAACCACTTCCACAAATAGCTCGTAATGCTGTATCTCTTCCCGGACCCGGACCAGTTACCACGACTTCTGCTTGTCCCATACCCCGATCAATCAACGTACGAATAGCATTTTCCGCTGCAGTCTGAGCGGCAAATGGTGTACTTTTTTTTGCACCCTTGAATCCGCAGGCACCGGCGGAGGACCAAGAAACAACTTGTCCTCTCACATCCGTAACAGTAACAATGGTATTATTAAAACTTGCTCGAATGTGAATAACACCTTTGGGTATTCTCCCACGTTTACCTCCACGTAGATTACTAATCTTTCTAATAAGTCTTGGCATTGTTCCCATTTCCATGTATGAGAATAATAGTTATTATATGGGATTGGAAGTGATTTATACAGAGTAATTGTATATGATTCAAAAGATTAAGAGAAAAAGAAAAATTTTGTGCGAAAAGATAAATAAAGATGATTATCCTTGCCTTTGCTTGTGCTTCGGATCGGAACAAACCACCATGATTCGTCCTCGTCTACGAATTAGTCGACGATTTTCACAAATTTTACGAACAGAAGCACGAATTTTCGTGTTTGTAGTCCTTATTTCGATATAATCACTGATATAGAGAATGCAGATTTTGTTCGTTATGACAATTTATTTCCTTTCGTTTCGTTTATTATTCCCGACATCCAACATTACAAAAAAAAAATTCAAGAGGACCTGATCATTCAACGATGTCTATAGATTATACGTCCTTTGTTTGAATCATAAATAAAGACTTGATTCCACTTTCAATCTATTCCTGGTAATATTCATATATAATTATGTCTAATCTTTTTTGGAACATGAGTTGAAACTTTACATTCATTATATGAACAGACTCGGAACATGGTATCGGGAAGTGATTCAGTAACTACAACTCCATGTCAACCAAACTCTGTTTCTTCATCAAAAGGAAAATCTTTTTTTTTTTGTTAACTAATATAAATTTATAGAGTATTAGTTAGTTCTTATTTGATAAAAGAGATTTACCATATGGAATAATGAATTAAAGTTGTGGATGAGTTACCATACGTAAAGTAGTGTCTCTCCCCCAATTCGCCTCTGTCGAGCTTCTCGATCTGTCATAATTCCGCGGGAAGTAGAAAGAATTGCCATTCCCGTTCCACCCGAGACTTCAGGAATCTCTCTATAGTTAGAATATATTCTTAAGCCGGGTCTGCTAATACATCTCAAAGCAGTTATGTATGGTTTTTTCTTCCCCCCCTGATATCCCAGGGTTAGAACTAAAAAACAGTTGTTTGTACCTTCCCGATGTTCACCAAGGTTTTCCACAGAACCTTCTTGTAAAGGAATTCTTCCAATGTTTCTAGTGATATTAGTAGCTGGTACTCGAACCGTTTCTGCCTTCCTTAGGTTAGCATTCCCTATAGAGGTAATCATATTAGCAATGGTGTCGTTACCCGTGAAAACTGGTTATTATTGATATGAATAAACATTTAAATTTAATAAGTCTTTTTGAAGGAATATGCTATGCCCGAAGCACAATCTCTAAATTGATAAAAAAAAAGAAAAATACATGTATTTTTCTTTCTCCATCAAGTGATAGGAGACACAATGAAATAACTAATCAAGCAGTTGGAATATCTCAGAAAATTCCATTTTTTCGAGAGTAACTTCGGTTCATGGTTCGAAAGATAAATTGGCGGCTGGCAATAACTTAACCATATATTATTATTATTATTATTATTATATACATTATATTATTCCAGTTTTTGATTATCGAAACCATTCAAATATTGTTTATTGTAGAACTATATGATCTTTTGTTATTCGTAATACTTCGGGAGCTAATGAAACTATTTGAGTAGAATTAAATTCTCTTAATTCTCGGGCAATCGGACCAAAAACTCGAGTTCCCTTTGGATTCCCCTCCTTATTGATGACAACTGCTGCGTTGTCATCAAATCGTATAATCATTCCATTGTCACGTTTGAGTTCTTTACGGGTACGTACAACTGCAGCTCTAACTATTCCCGATTTTTTGGGAGGCATATTCGGTACTGCTTCTCCAACCACGGCTATAGTTGCATCACCAATATTTGCATATTTACGATTACTAGCTCCTAGTATTCAGATACACATTAGTTTTCTAGCTCCGCTGTTATCCGCTACATTCAAATAAGTTCGAGGTTGAATCGTTTTTTCGTCGAAAGATCATATCCCCCAAAGTGTCTTTTTCCTTCTCCGGGAGAGCGAGGAAGGTGGAATATGGCTAATCTCTATATAGGGGATATCTTTTCGTTAGACTTGTCTTATAGTCTTTCTGATTCTATGTTTCTTATGGAATAGACATTTTCTAGTTTTGTATTTCCGTGGGTGCAACAGTAATAAATTGAGTACGTACAGGCATCTTGTATGCAGCCATTTTCAAAGCCGCTGTAGCAATAGCTTCTGGTACTCCACCCATTTCATAAAGTATTCTACCCGGTTTAACGACAGATACCCAAAATTCCGGAGATCCTTTTCCCGAACCCATACGTGTTTCTGCAGGTCTCACAGTGATAGGTTTGTCAGGGAATATACGTATCCATATTTTTCCACCGCGACGAGCATAACGGGTAATTGCTCGTCGTCCTGCTTCCACCTGTCTGGATGTGATCCAAGCAGGCCCAAGTGCCTGAAGGGCAAATCTTCCGAAGCAAATAAGATTGCCTCGAGCAGACATTCCTTTCATTCTCCCTCTATGTTGTTTACGAAATCTCGTTCTTTTAGGGTTATAGTCGATTGTATTTCATCTCTACTTCAAAACCGGACATGATAGTTTTCTTTCATCCGGCTCCTTGCAAATAAAATCTTGTAAAATCTCATTTTACCAACGAAAGGAGAAACATTGTTCATATTCAATAGATATATATGAATTAACTAAATCGAAATTATGAAAACCCGAAAGTCTTCTTTGTGTTTTTTTAATTTCTCATCCTCATTCAATCAAATTGCGCAATTCCATTCATACTTCATTAGATTTTGCAAGAGAAATTTTACAGGCGAATATTAACTCTTGTAAGATTTGCTTGATAAAAATTGGATTATAGCTTTTCTAATTGTAAATATATTAACTATTGGTTTATTTCGCCATCCTACCCAATGAACAATAGGATTTAAATCAATCTTATTTGTTCATAAGTTCCATCGTTCCCATAGCTTCCAGATACACGTTCAGGTTCCCTCTCTGCAGTGAAGCCTTCTATTTCCCTCTCACAGATTCAATTTTCTTAGTATTCATTGATTTAAGGCTTTTTTTTTTATTTATAATCCAGAATCATTGAATAATTCGATAATTAGTATTGATTCTATGCTTTATCACACTGCTCCTCGAAAGGTCTTATTCTTTTTCAACCATACGATTCGAAAAGAATATTTAATCATTTCATTTTTGTTATTAATATTCTTGGATAGTTTCTCGCTTCACAAATATCGATTCTTTTCGTGGAGAAAGTAATACTACCTCGTAGTTATTTTATTGGATTATGATAATATGAAGCAATGAGTTAGTTTCTAGTATAAACTGGAGATTCATTGGTTTCCTAGTCTCTTCCTAAGAACCTCAGTTTGAACGAGTCGCACACTAAGCATAGCAACTTCTTTTCCAAGATATTATTTTACGAAAAGATTTTCATTATATGTCTTATGCATATGGATTAGAAATAGAATGAATCGGAATTAATTAATTAATTTAGTCTTTCTTTATCTAACATTGTAATACAAATTGAAAATATGAATTGAATGGATAAAAAATAAATTATTGTTCATCTCGAAATATCCAAACTTTTATTCCCAAGACTCCATGAATAGTTTTAGCCGGATAGTAACAATAATCAATTTGAGCCCGGAGAGTTTGTAAAGGGACTCTACCTTCTCTGGCCCATTCAACACGAGCAATTTCAGCTCCATTAAGACGTCCCGCAATTTGGATTTTAATACCTTTTATATTTTTTTTCTTCTCCAGTTCAATAGCCTTTCTCGTGATTCTTCTAAATGCGACTCGACTCCTTAGTTGTAGGGCAATATATTTCGCAAGTATATTTGGTTCTCCGTATGTTCCCGCTATTTCCGTCAAAGTTATGTGAACTCTTCGAATTCTATTCAATAAATTATGTTGTACATCTCTCTTTAATTATTCAATCCCTTGGCCATGGCTGCTTTCGATCAATAAGGCCGGGAATTCTGTATGTATCTCGACCAGAAGTAGGTCTGTTTTTCTCTGAATTTCGACACGTGCAATTCCCAGTCTATAATTGGAGGAGTTCCTTATATGTCTGTGTACATAATTCTCGATACAATTACGTACCTTTTCATCCTCCTGAAGATACTCGGAATAAATCTTTGGCTGTGCAAACCAATGAGAATGATGATTCTTGGTTATACCGAGTCGGAAACTAAGTGGATTAATCTTTTGTCCCATGCATCCCCTCCCCCAATGATATTAGCATAATTTGATTTTTCCAATGTTTCTTTTATACGGATTTACTTTTTACTACAATAGTTATATGACAAGTAGGTTTATGTATTGGATAAGCTCGTCCTTGAGCTCTAGGTTGGAATCTTTTCAAAGAAGCACCTTCATCTACTCTAGCTTCACCCACGAATAAATTAGCCTTGCTTAAGCCCAGAATCTGACTAGCATTTGCCGCCGCAGAGGAAACTAATTGTAATATGGGATAACATGCTCGATAAGGCATAAATTCTAATATCATGAGTGCTTGTTCATATGAACGACCACGAATTTGATTAACTACTCTGCGTGCTTTATGAGCAGACATACGTATATGCTTAGCTAAAGCTCGGACCTCCGGATCTGAGCTATTGGTTCTCATCAAATGTTACCTCCTAATCAACGACGAGATTTTTTATCACTTTTTGCATGTCCCCGGAAGATTCGAGTAGGCGCAAATTCTCCTAGTTTGTGACCCACCATACGATCTGTTACATAAATGGGTAAATGTTCTTGTCCGTTATGAACAGCGATCGTGTGACCAATCATAGTAGGTGCAATGGTGGATGCACGGGACCAGGTTATTATTACTTTCCCTTCCTTTCCCATGTTAAGACTCTCAATCTTTTTTATTAAGTGATCAGCTATAAAAGGACCTTTTCTTAGTGAACGTGTCATTGTCAACTACCCTCTGTTTTCTCCCCCTTCTGTCCAATCTCTTTAGCTATTTCTACGGCGGTGAAGAATTGAAGGATTGCTATATTTATTATTTTTTCGACTTCTTTTCCCAAGTGCAGTGCGACCCCAAGGGGTTAACGGTTTTTCCCTACCAATTGGAGCTCTGCCTTCACCGCCCCCATGAGGATGATCTACAGGGTTCATAACTATTCCCCTTACTTCGGGACGTCTACCTAACCAACGTTTAGATCCAGCTTTACCCAAGGTCCGATTATTAGCATCAACATTGCCTACTTGTCCAATCGTTGCTAAGCAATTCTGAGATACTAAACGAACTTCTCCGGATGGTAATCTTGATGTAGCCAACTGACCCTCTTTTGCAATAAGCTTCGCTACAGCACCCGCTGCTCTAGCCAATTGTCCGCCCTTTCCAGGTGCTATTTCCACGTTATGCACAGCTGTGCCCAAAGGCATATTGGTTGAAGTAGACTCTTATTTATTTGTCAGAAATGAGAATCTCTTCCCGAACTGTACAAGCCTCTCTCAAGGCATACAGCTTTCCAGATGCATAAAATTATATATTATCAAAAAAAAAAATATAATTCTGAAAAATAAATATAAAATGAAGTTTCAGAAATAAATTCATTTTCCACATCCTAAGTTTGTTTCTCCATCCTCTGGCTTATGTTCCTCATGTAGCATCAGAATGAATGACTTTAGTAAATTACGCTAACATATCTTTATGTTCTGGATAACTTGGGAGGCATATTCAACATTATTTCCATCTCCAAAGATATATTCTCACTATCCAGCTTCAATTTTGCCTTTGACCATCAAATCGAATGTGAGTAACTTTTTTGCCATGAAATAAAATATTAGAAACAAGGGCCCCTCTGGTTCCGTCTATGCTTGAGACGATATAGTCTTCTCCATATTATCTTATCTCTAGAAGTCCGTAATTCAGTGGAAGAAAAATATTGAGCTTAATCACCCGCTACTGTTCCTCCTCAGTTTCCTTCCAAGGTCACCGAACGTAGAACGATCGGATTAGTGATAGATTTATAGGTTTCGCTTCAAACCTAACCGGTTATTTCCGATTACGTAAATTAATAATTCAAACCGCACTCAAAGGTAGGGTATTCCCTATTGAGATAGGAGCTTTTGGGCCGGAAACAACAGTATCTCCAATTTTGATTCCTTTGGAATGTAAAATATAACTTTTTTCGCCATCCCCATAGTGTACGAGACATATGTATGCATTACGATTAGGGTCATATTCTATGGTAACAATTCTTCCGGGTATACTTCTTTTATTTCGTCGAAAATCAATTTGACGATATAGACGTTTGTGACCGCCTCCTCTATGTCGGCTAGTAATAATTCCTCTGTTATTACGACCTTTCTTACAGGAAAAGCCAGAGGTTAATCCCTTTTGGGGTTTAGATCGAACTATTCCCTCAAGATCCAACACGGATCGATTGCGTGTGCCTGGAGTATAGGCTCTATATAAACGGATGGCCATATTAATAAGTTAAAAAATAATTTTATTTTTTCGAGAATAGTGGAATAGAATTCCTGGGTTGAAGTGTGACAATCATTCGTTTATAACGAATCGGATGCTCTATTATAGAATTCACATATCTCTTCTTTTTTGGAGGTCGATGACTATTCATAGCTATTACTTTTACATCAAAAAAATGTTCAATCCAACGTTTTATTTCAGTCTTATTGGAATTCAAATCAACGTCAAAACTATACTGTTTCTTTTCCAGTAAACGAATAGTTTTTTCCGTAAGTACCGGGTTCTTCACTCTATCCATCATTACATTCACTCCCTACTAAACTAAGTTTTCGTTTCTCAATATACACGTATATTTCCCTAGGTAATCATAACAATTTCTATAAACATTGTATAGTTTTTTACAAAAAAACATTTAATTTGTTTTTCTACAAAATTTATTCAGATATCTTCTTATGTAGAGATATATCTTCTTTCTCTTGTGCATCCAGCAGGAATTGAACCTGCGAATTCTCCAATTATGGGTTGGGTGCTTTGACCACTCAGCCATGGATGCTAAATCTATTTCATTCAAATCATTCTATAGAGTATACTCGTATTTCTCAATTGAATGAAAAA